TAATATACGTAATGTATGATTTAAAATCTATTGTATATAGTGAAGTGGAAAGCCGTATTCGATGAAAATCGTATGTACGGTTTGGAGGGAGATCCTTCGCGACTTGAATGAATGATCCACCCTACAATATGGAGTGAGAAGGCCGAAATGAATCATTAATCCCTAACTTTAATGAGAGAAATTACTAATAATAAATTATTTCTCGTACTCATGTCACGTCGAAGTAATGCGAGAGAAAGAGATGCGAAAGCTGATCCGGTTTATCATAATAGATTAGTCAACATGTTAGTTAACCATATTCTTAAGCACGGGAGAAAATCATTGGCTTATGGAATTCTTTATAATGCCATGGTGAATATTGAGCGAAGGACGAAAAACAATCCACTATCCGTTTTGCGTCAAGCAATACGCAAAGTAACTCCCAATGTAGCAGTAAAGGCGAGACGTGTGGGTGGGTCCACTTATCAAGTTCCCACTGAAATAGGATCTACACGGGGAAAAGTACTTGCTATTCGTTGGTTATCGGGGGCATCTCGAAAACGTCCAGGTCGAAGTATGGCTTTTAAACCAAGTTCTGAATCAATGGATGCTGCCAGAGATAATGGCAATGCTGTACGTAAAAAGGAAGAGACTCATAGAATGGCAGAGGCCAATAGAGCTTTTGCAAATTTCCGTTCATATAAATAAAGAGATTAATAACAATTAAATTAAATTAAGGAATATATGATATCAAATTGGAAGGAACGTGAGCCGAAAGGCTTACATAAAAAATATAAATATCATAATGTTAATGTAAAATTAATATTGTATTTGAATAAAAAAAAAATTTTTAACTATTATGATATGACCTATTTTCATGAGAATTGAAAACGATTCGAAAAAAAAAAATATCGATGAACTTAGTTTTTGAGCGAAACAATTTACTTTATTCGGCGTATCATATACGAAATCGATTGATATTTCATTTGAATTATATCTCAAAGATATTATGAAATTAGAGTTTGATTTGCGTCTCTCATACGGGAGTGCTATTTCACCGGAATGTATCTTAATTTCTAGTTTAATCATTCTTTTAATAATAGATTTAATTTCCGAAAAAGATACACCTTGGTTATATTTCATCTCCTTTGCAAGTTTGATGATAAGCATAACAGTCTTGTTTCCCCAATGGAAAGAAGAACCTATTATTAGCTTTTCGGGTAATTTCCGAACAGACACCTTTAACGAGATGTTTCAATCTCTGATTCTATTATGTTCAGCATTATGTATTCCCCTATCTGTGGAGTATATTCAATGTACAAAAATGGCCATAATGGAGTTTTTGTTGCTCATATTAACAGCTACTTTGGGAGGAATGTTTTTGTGTGGTGCTAACGATTTAGTAACTATATTTGTGGCTCCAGAATGCTCAAGTTTATGTTTCTATTCATTATCCGGATATACCAAGAGAGATGCGAGATCTAATGAAGCAACTATGAAATACTTACTTATGGGTGGAACAAGTTCTTCTATCTTGGCTTATGGGTTTTCTTGGTTATATGGTTTATCTGGGGGAGAAATTCAACTTCAGAGAATAATAAATGGACTTATAGATGCACAAATGTATAACTCTCCAGGAACTTTGGTTGCGCTCATATGTATAATGGTAGGAATTGGATTCAAACTCTCTCTGGTTCCCTTTCATCAATGGACCCCTGACGTATATGAGGGAGTGTGATTCGTTCAATCATTCTCTAACAAATAGATACTTATTTGTTCCCCCATATTGAATATGGAAAGAGATCTACAGACATGCGGAATAAAGAAACTTTTATCCTCACTCGGATTAAAACACAACTTTTACCAAGGTTCTTATAACATAAAACTTTCGTTCGAATAATGAACGATTAAGGTAAAGCAAAGTTAGAAGCATTTAATATTTCTGAATAAATATTTTTTGCAAGTTAGTTTAGTTATTATGGGTAGCTTCTACAAAGAATCAGGATAGTGGCGCAGAGATTCAATAATTTCCATTGTGTAGATGCTACATAGTTAGTTTTAATCCTCCAAAGACTACGAGTGTATTAGAACGGAGAAGCATCCGCCGACCGATAGATCACCCTAGAATAACAATCCATGGCTATTGATAACGAATAAAATCAGATGGTTTTTCTATCGAATCTACCTTTTTATTTTAGATAGACTCTTGAAAAAGATAAGAGAGATTAAACAGGTCAGCACCTCGGTATGAAAACCATCGATGAAGGATTCCTCGAAAAGTTAAAGATTAGTAATTCTTTGTACAAATCTATAAATTATTACATCTTATACATACGCGAGGAGGGTAATAAGTAAAAAAACATAATTCCTTTTTTATTACTTAGGAGCCGTGTGAAATGAGAGTCTCATGCACGGTTCTGAATGAGAGGAAAGAGTGAATAATGATCCTTTTTTCGACTCTGACTCCCCAACCCCAGTTGTTGCTCTTCTTTCTGCTGCTTCGAAAGTAGCCGCTCTAGCTTTAGCTACTCGAATCTTCAATATTATTTTTTCCTTCTCATCGAATGAATGGCATTTCCTTTTAGAGATATTAGCTATTCTTAGTATGATATTAGGCAATTTGATTGCGATCACTCAAACGAGCATGAAACGCATGCTTGCATATTCTCCAATAAGTCAAATTGGATATCTTATGATTGGAATAATTGCTGGAAACTCAAACGGATATGCAAGCATGTTAACTTACACACTGTTTTATATCTTTATGAGTTTAGGAACTTTTGCTTGCATCATATTATTTGGTTCACGTACGGGAACAGATAACATTCGAGATTATGCCGGATTATATATAAAAGATCCTTTGCTAGCTCTTTCTTTCACTCCATGTTCATTACCTCTGGGAGGTTTTCCCCCGTCATCAGGTTTTTTCGGAAAACTTTATCCATTCTGGTGTGGATGGCAAGCAGGTTTATATTTATTAGTCTCGATAGGACCTTTTACGAGTGTTATTTCCATATACTATTATTCGAGAACCATTGGGTTGTTAATAACCGAACGGGACAAAGAAATAACTCCTTATGTAACAAATTATAAAATTTCCACATCTTCCTTAATATCAAAAAGTTTTATTGAACTCGGTATGGTGTTATGTGCAGTAGCTTCTACCATATTGGGAGTAATAATGAATCCCATTATTAGTATTGCCCAGGATAATATTTCTTTAAGTCATTTAATTAATAGCTGAATACTCTTTTTCCTAGAAAATTTATTTATAAACTTCGGAGATTAATCTTTCTCCTGATAGAAAATGGAGATCGAGAAATAAATGAACTTATCTTATAATTCGGATTGTAAAACGAACTTACAATGAGACGGAACATTGTAAGTTCGTTTTACAATCCGAATTAATTATTGTAAATGTGAATTAGTTGTATGAGTCTATGTTATGTCTCCCCTGTCGGTCGGGAACTCGGTTTCAACAATCAATTATTCTTATACTGCGTTAGATCTTATTTATGGATAATGAAAATCGATAAAATTGAATAGAATTCTATCAATTAATAATTCTAACCCAAATTTCGATGATTAATAAAATAATAATAAAATATAAAATACTTAAATTAGTCTATGTTTTTGAATTTGGATCAAGTATAATATTGATTGAGAGCCTTGATGGTGAAATGGTAGACACGCGAGATTCAAAATCTCGTGCTATAAAGCATGGAGGTTCGAGTCCTCTTCAAGGCATACTATCGAGATGATACTCTATCAAATGAACCGTGAAATAATAAATTCGGTTCGGTATTATCTCAATATCAAGATTTATTGATAATAGATTGACTGGGGAATGAAGTATTTCATTTATCTATTCACACCAAATTCATCTATGTTTATAGTATACTGCATGTAATATCGTATAACATAGATGGTACGTAGACAATGAATGTGGCAGATAGGGAGTAAAAGTACAGTAAACAAAAAATGAGCTTTTTCAGATGAAGAATCTTATTTTGTAGATCAGAAAGCTGTCTTGTGTTATACTATTCATCTAATATTAGATAAATGGATCAGACTTTTATGGGGTTTCATTGAATTCAAGGAGATTGATTGTATCTCCCAAAGAAATTGAATCGATTATATTCATTATGAATCTCTGAAAAAGAGAAGATTTCTAATCTTTATCGGATGAGATTTTTGAGCCCCTTCAAAATATTATTAAATAATAAGATAAATAATGAGATTATGGAAGTAAATATCCTCGCATTTATTGCCACTGCACTGTTCATTCTTATTCCCACTGCCTTCTCACCTATCCCTTATGTAAAAACAGCCAGTCAAAGCAATTAAATTCATTCTCAATTTAATATTCACTTATGAGAGAATGATAGAAGAAGTCCAAGTTTTTTCTGGATAATTACATACATTATTGCGAATACTTATTTAATTAAAAAAAAAACTATATCGGGGGATTTTAATAGAAACATATTCCCCCAACGAATATAGTCCTTTCTAACTTACGTATTATTTTTTATATGATTCATATGGAGTATGGTCCTAGTACTACGGTGGGAGTAGGACTAGTGTCGGTAGGCATACTTTTGTACGCCCTTAGAGAAAGGGAACCTGATGTATCTAGAGGTGTGATTTTGAATGTACTTAAAGATATTTCGCTTAGGAAATTCAACATATTAACTAATAATATTTAATATGAAACTTGAGAAGGGGAGAAGAAAAGATTTATTCTCTATAGAATGAAATAGATAATCTATGGCTAACATAGTTTAATATTATAAATTACTTCGAAAACAAATTTCACTGAAATTTTATTTGGATCGATTGATAAATAGAAAAATGAAAAATATCATTTTATGTCAATTCTTAGTTCTCTTTCCTCCGGAGAAGGGAATGGTGAAACCAACGGAGTATACCATGAGCCCAATGATAATCCTTCTTATAGGAGAATATGATAAGTACATATAAAATAAACCTGATCTCTTGAGAATAATAAAAAATTTGAGAATATAAATTCGTTGAACAGGTTAGAGACAATCCAAGAAGTTATATGAAAACTCACTTGAATTTGGGGTAAAAACGATATGTTATTTTCATAATCTTTTACTTAAGCCATAAAGAGATTAAAATATCATATATGGTTTTCAGGGGGGGCGAGCGAGGAATCAACCTATCCCAATATTACGATTTCCTTTTCTCTTCCATCGGATTATTATGTGGAGGAATTTTTATTTCCCAGGGTTGGCGTTTAGATCCCATTCTTCTATTATCCCAAATGCTTCTAAGTGGAACTGCTATTTCTTATATTACGGAAAGTCTATATTTACGTAGTATTAAAAATAATATAACCAATTTATATTATGAGAAATATAAATATTTTTTTCTCAACCTATTAACTTGGTTGAAAAATAAATTGATCTATCAAAACTTTGAATTCGGAATAGGAAGAAAAAAAAAGTCTTTATATTATGGAAAATGGGAGGGAATTGATTATACCTCATATATTTCTTGCAGGAAAAAAATAGAAAACAGATCAAATTATAAAAATATTTTTCCATATCCATAAATTTATTTATTTATTAAATCATTATTAAATGAAAAAGAAATATTCAATAATGATTTAATAAATTTATTATTTATAATCGGGAATTACGGTCCGCTTCTTCCCCGTACCACAGGTGGGAGAGAAAATGTGAAAACTACCATCAAAGCAGCCCAAGCAATATTAACTATATCCGTAAAGATTCTCCTTATCTTTTTGATTCTCGAATAGAAGAAAGAATCTATATTATTTCTATGTAGAAATATAGAAATAATATTATATGATGATTTATTCTATACTGATAATATGAAGAGCTGTTAATACCGCCAAGTATTGAATAAAATGAATTTTAAGATAATCTATATTTTGGATTTTATAAGCAATATTAAAGGAATTCGAGATTGTTGAAGCAATAAATATATAATAACTTGCTTTTATTCCAGAATTGATTTATACTTAACATAGGGTTGTCTATTCATGATGAAAATTCGAATATGGATAATGTGACAGACTATAATATGGAGCAACACAATTCATATTTAGAGGTAACATGATAGCCAACCCAAACTACTTCTTTGTATTTTATTTTCAGGCGACACCCAGATTCGAACTGGGGATAAAGGATTTGCAGTCCTCTGCCTTACCACTTGGCCATGTCGCCTCCACTGTATCGTAATTGAACCTTTTTGATCTTCGACCTGGGATTGTAATAAATATAATAAATATAAGTTAATGTATTATAAGAATGATTAATGGTTCAATCAAGTGTTTGTTTCTCTCCCCTCTCAAACGGAATGAACGGTATTCCTTCCTTTACTTATTAAGTTAATTTAAGTTAAGAATCTGTATTTTTTTTTTTCTGACTCTCACATAACATAATTAGTTCGAGATTAGAAGAAAATCTATCGATTTGCTACCTACCACTATATTGGTACAAATTTCTTTATCAATATGGAGTTTTTTGTATTTCCATCTTGACAGAAAAGGGAAAAGAGGGAAATAGGGAAAAGAAGAGGAAAGAGAAGAAAGAGAAGATTCAACATGGTATTAGAAAAGAATGGGGAAATTTTTGTACTGCCTAATTTTGGGAAAATACAATTGGAAGCATTTTATCGTTTTGTTGATCAGGGATTAATGGAAGAACCGAATAATTTTCCCTGTATCGAAGATACAGATGAAGAGATTGAATTTCGATTATTTGGTGAACAATATTACTTAATAGAACCATTGATCGGAGAAAAAGATGCCGTATGTGGGTCCATTACGTATTCACCCAAATCATATGTACCAGCACAATCGACTCAAAAGGGAAGAGGGAGAATAAAAAGACAAACTGTATACATTGGGAATATTCCTTTAATGAGCTCCCAAGGTACTTTTGTAGTGAATGGAACTGCTAGAGTTGCAATCAATCAAATTTTACGAAGTCCTGGTATTTACCTTAATCTGGAACGGGATCCAAATGGGAACCCTATATATACGGGCACAATAATCTCAAATCGTGGAGGAAGATTCAAATTAGAACCTGATATGAAGAACAGAATATGGGTTCGTATAAATAGGAAACAGAGAATATCCATTTGACTTTTATTATTAGCTATGGGTTTGGATACAAAAGAAATTTTAGAAAATGTTTGTTATCCCGATGTCTCGAGTGACGCTTTTCGGAAAACAAAGGCAAAACATATTCAATCGAGAGAATATGCCATATCGGAACTTTACAAACTATTATATGGTACAGATGAATATTTGAAATTCCCCGATATATCTGAAGAATCACAAGAAAGATTCTCTCAACCAAAATTTGAACCAGGGAAGATTGGTCGAATAAATTTGAACAAGAAACTTAACCTTGATGTACCTAAAAATGAGATTTTTTCATTACCAAAAGATATGTTAGCTGTTATAGATTATTCGATCAAAGTTCGGATTGGAGTAGGAACCCTCGATGATATGGATCACTTAAAGAATAAACATATTTGTTCCGTAGCAGATTCATCAAAAGATCAATCAAGATTGGCATCAGAACGTTCGGAGGATTCAGTGCGGGGAAGAATGAATAGGGCAACCCAGCATAAACGTGTACCAACTTTTGGAAGTCCAGTAACTTCAAGTTTATTATTAACAACTTTCAAAGAATTTTTTGGTTCACACCCCTTATCTCAATCTCTAGACCAAACTAATCCATTAACACAAATAGTTCATAGGCGGAGATTAAGTTATTTGGGCCCTGGAGGATCAATAAGGCGAACCGCTAGTTTCCAAGTACGAGATACTCATCCTAGTCATTATGGGCGTGTTTGTCCCATCGAAACATCCGAAGGAATGAACGCTGGACCCATTTCATCATTGGCTCTTCATGCAAGCGTTGATCCTTGGGGATTCTTCGGAAGTCCCTTCTATAAGATCTCCGAGATATTATCCGAGGAGGGGGATACTGCAACTCATGTATCAGCAGAGGAAGATGAATACTATCGAATAACTACAGGAACTTGTTTATCGGTATCTCAGGAGGATAAAGAGGAACAAGTTACTGCAGCTCGATATCGACAAGAAATTGTGACTATTGCATGGAATCAAATACATCTTCGAAGTATTTCGCCTCTACAACATTTTCCCGTTGGAGCTCCTCCTATTCCTCCTCTTGAAAACAATGATGCAAATCGTGCTTCAATGGGTTCTAATATGCAACGTCAAGCAGTTCCACTTTCAAAACCCGAAAAATGTATCGTAGGAACAGGATTGGAAGGTCAAGTAGCCCCAGATTCGGGGACTGTGGTTGTAGCTGCGCAGGGGGGGAAAATTGATTATATTGATGGTGAAAAAATAACTTTGTTAGTTGACGATGGAAATACAATAGATACCAAATTAGTTATATATCAACGTTCTAATAACGATACTCGTATGCATCAAAAACCTCGGGTTAATCAAGGTGAATATCTAGAAAGAGGGCAAATTTTGGCGGACGGGGGAGCTACGGTAGGGGGAGAACTAGCTCCAGGGAAAAATATATTAATAGCATATATGCCATGGGAAGGATACAATTTTGAGGACTCAGTACTTATCAGCGAACGTCTAATACATGAAGATATTTTTACGTCTATTCATATTGGGAAATATGAAATTGGGGCTCATGTAACACCTGAAGGAACTGCTGAAGAAATTACCAGAAAAATACCCCATTTAGATGATTATTTTCTTCGTCATTTAGATAAGAGTGGCCTTGTATTACCGGGATCTTGGGTAGAAACGGGAGATGTTTTAGTAGGTAAATTAACACCTCGAGATTCGGAGGAATCGCTGAAGGCTCCGGAAGGTAACTCATTACAAGCCATATTTGGTATTGATACAACTACTACGAGAGAAACTTGTCTTAAAGTACCCCCAGGTGGAAGAGGTCAAGTTATTGATGTGAGATGGATTTATCCAGAGGATACTTCTAGGTATACAAAGGTTGTTCATGTATATGTCCTGCAAGAACGCAAAATACGAGTAGGTGATAAAGTTGCTGGAAGACATGGTAATAAGGGTATAATTTCAAAGATTTTACCTAGACAAGATATGCCTTATTTGCAAAATGGAACACCAATTGATATGATATTAAGCCCCTTAGGGGTGCCCTCACGGATGAATGTGGGACAAATCTTTGAATGTGTGCTTGGTATAGCAGGAGACTTTTTGAGGAGACATTATAGAGTAATGCCTTTCGATGAAAGATACGAACGGGAAGCTCCGAGAAAGCTAGTATTTCCTGAACCTCATGAGGCTAGTAGGCAAACAGCTAATCCATGGTCATTTGAACTCGATAATCCCGGGAAAAGCCGATTGATTGATGGAAGAACGGGAGATATTTTTGAACAACCTGTTACGATAGGAAAAGCTTATATGCCAAAATTGATTCATCAAGTTGATGATAAAATCCATGCACGATCTAGTGGACCTTATTCACGTGTTACACAACAACCACTTAGGGGGAGATCCAAACGGGGGGGGCAACGGGTAGGAGAGATGGAAGTTTGGGCTCCAGAAGGTTTCGGTGTTTCCCATATTCCACAAGAAATGCTTACTATTAAATCTGATCATGCTGAAACCCGTCAGAAAGTAGTTAGTACTATAGTAGCTGGAGAACCGATATATGAACCTGAAGTAATTACTCCAGAATCTTTTCGATTGCTCGTTCGAGAACCACGATGTTTAGCCCCAGATTCGGATCCAGTTATTATAGAAAAAGATTTAATAATAGATTATAAAGAAGTTTAGTGCAAATCAATCGGAACTTTAATCTTATGATTTACCAAAATCATCAATATCTTCGAATTGGATTAGCTTCTCCCGAACAAATTCGTGCCTGGACTGAAAGAATCTTACCTACCGGAGAGATAGTTGGACGGGTAACTCAACCCAGCACTTTCTATTATGGCAGCGATAGACCAGAAAAAGATGGAATATTTTGTGAGAGAATATTTGGGCCTATTTAAAGTGGAGTTTGCGCCCGTGGAAAGTATCAATGGAGTGAAGAAAATGAAGAAGACTCAAGTTTCTGTAAGGAATGCGGAGTTGAATCTACTGAATCTCGAGTTCGAAGATATCGAATGGGATACATCGAATCAGCATGTGCGGTAACTCATGTATGGTATTCAAAAAAGCTTCCTAGTCATATTGCGAATATCCTATCCAAACCTCTTAGGGAATTGGAAAGCCTAGCATACTGCGATGTGTGACTCGATCATAGTTTTTGATTATACGGATTGGAATAGAAACCGTCATCCCATCTAATTCCAATTTCATAGGGATGCCTTTAACTCCGACATGTCATGTCCTTTGAGGAGTGGCACGAAGCTCGAGATGAAATTATAAGCAATGAGATAAAAGGAGGATTTATCTAGGGTTCATACAATATGTGTACATATCACATTATGTATAATGTTATTTGTTAATCAGACTTCGTAAGAAACCCCATTCTTTTTCTTAAATAGAATCCGGGAATCCTTCGATATTAGAATATTTTGAATGAGCTTATGTAATAAGTAAGCTTTTATAGGTATGGCTATAGAAGTCTATCCACCGCATACGTGCTTCAAATAGCATTATGACCATCGGAGTAGAGCGAGAACCCAAAGGATCGAAGGAATCGGAATATGAACGAAGGAAATCCTTACGAATTTCAATTTCATTGGAAGGTATCTCTGTAAGAAGGTATATCATTCGAAGGGAATAAGACTACTCAAGAATAAAGAATATAAATTAATTTTTCTGTAATGGAAAGAACATAAATTAGTTTACTTTAGGTATAATTTGAGTAACGAGTAGCTGTTTTTCCTCGCTAAGCAACAGAATCTCAAAATTATTCGATACGAAATAAGAATAAAAGATTCTCGTGTTTTAATAATAGCTGCTTGAGCCGGATGAGGGGAAACTCTCGCGTCCGATTCTGCGGGGGGGAACTAGATAATATAATAACCTATCCCAATCTTTTTTTTGCCAAGCCTATAACTAACAAACCTACTTCATTTGGATTAAAACGAGGTTTATTTTAATATGATGATAATGATTATGAAATTCGGAACGAAAGTATTCCTTGCTTTTTCCATTGTCCAGACTTCAACGAATTTATGGGTAGAGAAATAGCTACTGGGGGAGATGTTACCAAAAAACTATTAGCTAGTCTAAAACCGAAAGTTGTTTTGGATCGCGCATATGAAAAATGGGAAGAATTTTTGGTGAACGGTGAACCCACAGAAGATAAATGGGAAAACCGGAAAATTCAAAGAAGGAAAGATTTTTCGGTTAGACATATGAAATTGATCAAATACTTTATTCGAACAAAAACAAATCCGGAGTGGATGGTTTTGTCACTATTACCAGTTCTTCCCCCTGAATTAAGACCTATGGTTCAATTAGGCGAAGGTAAAATAATTAGTTCGGATATAAATGAACTTTATCGAAGAATTATTTTTCGAAATAATTCTCTCAGTTGTCTTTCAGAAATAAGAATATTTGCACCGGAAGGAGTACTTGTTTGTCAAAAAAAATTGGTTCAGAAAGCTGTAGACGCACTTATTGATAATAGCATCGGCGGAGAACCCATGACGGATACTAATGATAGGCCTTTGAAATCCTTTTCAGATGTAATTCAAGGCAAGGAAGGAAGATTTCGGGAGAATTTACTTGGAAAACGAGTTGATTATTCAGGTCGTTCTGTTATCGTGGTAGGTCCCTCTCTTTCATTACACCAATGCGGATTACCTCGAGAGATAGCCATAGAGCTTTTTCAACCTTTCGTAATTCGCAATTTAATTGGACGAAATCTTGTTCCCAACATTAAAGCCGCTAAACTCCTGATTCAGAATAAAATGCCTCTTATTTGGAAAATACTTCAAGAGGTTATGCAGGGACATCCCGTATTGTTGAACCGAGCACCTACATTACACAGACTAGGCATACAAGCATTCGAACCCATTTTAGCAGACGGACGTGCTATTCGTTTAAATCCATTAGTTTGCGCAGGGTTCAATGCAGACTTTGATGGAGATCAAATGGCTGTCCATGTACCTTTATCCTTGGAGGCCCAAGCAGAAGCTCGTCTACTTATGCTTTCTCACGCGAATCTCTTGTCTCCAGCTACAGGAGATCCCGTTTCTGTACCGAACCAAGATATGCTTCTTGGACTTTATACATTAACAATTGAAAGTAATCAAGGTATTTATGGAAATAGATATAACCCATTTCCATATAGGAATGGACTCTCTCAAAGTCAAAGAATACCTTATTTTTATAGTTACAATGATGTGCTCAGAGCAGAATCGCAGAGAGAAATGAACTTATACAGTCCTTTGTGGCTCCGATGGCCAGTAGATGATGATCTACGCATAATGAATTCCGTGAATCAGGAAGAGCCTATTGAGGCTCAGTATGAGCCTTTGGGTACTTCCCATCAGATCTACGAGCATTTCCAGGTTAGGGGGGATGGAGAAGAGAGCACACTTAGTATATACATTTGTACAACCGCTGGTCGTATTATTCCGAATCAAGAAATAGAGTCAGCTCTACAAGGCATCTCCAAAGATTCTTCAATTCGGAATGGAGCACCGCCAGCTGTGACGATATAATTATAATCACCTGTTAAAACAAGACTTGTTTGTACAAACAAACATTAAAATTGAGGAAACCTTTCGGTAAAAGGCTGGAATTCATTGGCGGTGAATCCTATTTATGGGAGTGGGGATATGGCAGAATCAGATAAATTGCTCCTCTATAATAAAGTGATGGATAGAACTGCCATAAAACAATTTATTAGCAGGTTAATAATTCATTTCGGAATGGTGTATACGGCGCATATCCCAGATCAACCTAAGACTTTGGGTTTTTAATAGGCTACTTACAAAGCCGTCTCATTAGGCATTGACGATCCTTCAACAACACCTTCCAAAGGATGGTTTATACGGGATGCGGAGCGACAAGGTTCTTACGAAGAGGAACATCATCGTTATGGAAATGTGCATGCGGTAGAAAGATTACGTCAATTGATTGATACACGGTATACTACGAGTGAATATATGAAACAGGAAATGACTCCTAATTTTAAGATAACCGATCCTTCAAATCCAGTACATATGATGTCCTTCCCGGGAGCCCGAGGAAATATATCCCAAATTCACCAATTATTAGGTATGAGAGGATCAATGTCGGATCCTAAAGGACAAATTATTGATTTACCCATTCAAAGTAATTCTCGCGAAGGACCATCTCTAACAGAATACATAATTTCTTGTTATGGTGCTCGTAAAGGAGTTGTGGATATTGCCATACGAACGGCAGATGCCGGATACCTTACACGTAGACTTGTTGAAGTAGTTCAACACATTGTTGTACGTAGAATAGATTGCGGCACTATTGAAGGTATCCTCATAAGTCCCATTCGGGATGAGCAAAGGAATATACGAATGATTGCTGAATCAAGACTGATTGGTCGTGTATTAGCAGATAATGTATACGTAGATGCAAGATGCATTGCTACACGTGATCAAGATATTGGGGCTGAGCTTGCCAATCAATTAATGTTTCAAACACAACCAATATCTATACGATCCCCTTTGACTTGTAAAAGCATGTTTTGGATCTGTAAACTATGCTATGGTTGGAGTCTTACTCATGGTAATCCGGTAGAATCAGGAGAAGCAGTGGGTATTATTGCAGGTCAGTCTATTGGGGAACCAGGGACTCAATTAACCTTAAGAACTTTTCATACTGGTGGGATATTCACGGGTGGTATTGCATAACATATACGAACTCCTTTTACTGGAATTATTAAATCCAATACCGATTCGGTTTATCCCACACGTACACGTCATGGGCATCCTGCTTGGATATGTGACAATGATTTATCCATTACCATTGGGAATAAGTATGAGGTACGTAATTCAACAATTCCACCGCAAAGTTTGATCTTGGTTCAGAACAATCAACATGTAGAATCAAAACAAGTTATTGCGGAGGTTCATGTTACAACATCCACTTCAAAAGAAAGAATTAAAAAATCTATTTATTCCAGCTTGGATGGGGAGATGCACTGGGGTGCGAAGGTGCGTCACAACCCTGAGCATGTACATAGTAACATCCATTTCATAACTAAGACAAGTTATGTACGGGTATTATCGGGAAGATTTCATAGTATCGGTGGCATACGATTCTTCTACCGGGATGAAGATCAAATTGATGTTCAATTTCCTTTGACCGAGGAAAATAAACCACTTCTTGATTCTCATTCGAAAAAAGATCAGATAAATCCTGAATCATTCAATTTTTTTTCGAGAAGAAACAAAAAAACCTTTAATCATTCAGAGTTTGATCATAGCATATCCAATAATAGGGATTGGAATTCTATATATTCCATTTTTATTTTGCATGGTTATAAAGTAACACAAAAACATAAAAAGGGTAGAGTTTTTTTCTTACCGGAACGAGATAGAAACAGATACAATGAACAAATCCCGGATTTTGAATTTGTCCCTAAAATATCTAAAAATGGTGTTTTACAAAATGATGATATTTTGGCCATTTCAAATGATCCTAGATACATAACCAAGGATTGGGGGATTATCAAGTATGGTACCATAAAAATTGATTCGATTGGCAAAAAAACCGAGATTATTGGGAATAGAAAAACGAAAATATTTATGACAAGACATGAGATAATCGGAGGTGGTAACTTTTTTTCAATCCCGGAAGAAGTACATATTGTACATGAACCTTTTTCTCCCATCTTAGTAGAGGATAATAGTATTATTCAGGCAGGTGCAAAAATAACTTCGGATATTCATAGCCGAGTGAGCGGATCAGTTCGAATACGAAGGATAACAGACAATAAATTCGAAATAAGAATATTACCTGGTTGTATTCTTCATCCAGGGAAAGCAAGAGAAATATCCGAACAAAGGGACGCTTTAATACAACCGGGGAAAAGAATTTTCGGTAAATTCAGATCCAGGAATTGGGCTTATCTCCAGTGGATCATACCTCGTACAGATAAAACTTTTGCTTTACTCAGACCCGCAATGGAATATGAAATACCTGACAAATTAGCAACAACATTCTCTCATCGGGAATTACTGGGGGAACAAGGAACTCTAAGAGTGAAAGCTGTTCAATATCTTCTCTATGAGGATGGTAAAGAAGTTCGAATCAATGACACGGGTATCCAATTAGTTCAAACTTGTTTAGTCTTGGATCGAGAAAAGGGATCTTCTATGAGAGTAGAAAGGGCTTATACTTCTTTCATTGAGATAGGAACGAATAAAACTTTCCAATTTCAATATTTTCTTCAACTTAGTTTGATAAAATATTCTTTAGATACTGGGAATAATGACAATGACAATAATAATAATAACGATAATGATGATAATAATAACACAGCAGATTCCATATATATTTTGGGTAACAAAGTTCATTACACCAGTCATTCTTCCAATAGGGGAAGCCAATCATTTAGTAAACATAAAGGTATTATTCGTATTCTACCCGATAGAGATCAAGAAAACACATCTTTTCTTATCTTGTCCTCGGACGATTCTCTCTCCCTCACTCTTTCATTTACTGGTCCAAAATATTATGATACGGTAGAAAAAAACGATATAAAATTTGATTCAGATGTCAATGCTTCTCCGACAGAATTTTTGAAGGATTCCTTAATATTCCCAAGTGAAAGTAATAAAAGCACACAATTCGATTTAAAAGGAATTACTGCAGATTTTATTTCATCGATCCAAGAGGATTTACAAGAAAATCTTACGCAAGTAACTCCGTTAGAGAAGTTAGGTATTTTAGGTAATTTACATAGTATCGCTAATCCTCTGTCTTCCCTCTGTTGGTTAACCCATGGTAGAGTTCCATCCAATAAATATTCCATTATTGAAAATTTAAAAAATACTTCCGAAGTGCCTAAATGGTATTTTTCAGATGAAAATAGAAGAAATTCTCATTTGATTTTTTGCAAAAATATTATTTTTTATTTACTAAATTGGTGTTTCTCGTTATTCTGTCCATACAAAAAAACATTCCGATTGGTTAGTCTTGGACAATTGATATGTGAGGGTGTATCTACATCCGAATATGGACCACTTTTCCGATCTTGTCAAATAATAGCCATTCATATAGAATTTGTAGTAATTAGATTAGCTAAGCCATACTTAGCTAATGTAGGAGCGACTGTTCATAATAGTTGTGGAGACATTGTTAAAGAAGGAGATGCATCAATAACATCAATATATGAAAGATTAAGATTTGAAAATATTATTCTTCAAGGTCTTCCTAAGATCGAGCAACTTTTAGAATCCCGCCCTAATACTTCGGTATCAATGGATTTCAAAGACAGTTTTGAAGATCGGAACAATGATGTGACATGGATCTTCGGATACCCTTGGAGTTTCTTTCTCAGCGCTAGAGTAAGTTTAGAACAAAGTCGAATCGATTCGGTTGATCAAATTCAGAAGGGTTATCGATCCCAAGGAGTGAAAATATCCGATAAGCATTTGGAAATTATTGTGCGCCAAATGACATCGAAAATAGTTACTTTAGAAGATGGAATAGCTAATGTTTCTTCACCCGGAGAACCAATAGAAGTTTCACGGGCGCAAAGGATGAATCGTGCTTTGGAAGAAGAGATTCCTTATAAACCTATATTACTGGGAATAACGAAAGCATCTATTAATACTAAGAGTTTCCTTTCAGAAGTGAGTTTCCAAGAGACTACCAGAATATTAGCTAGAGCTGCTATCCGGGGTAAAATCGATCGGTTGAAAGGCTTAAAAGAGAATGTCATTCCTGGTGGAATAGTTCCTGCTGGTACTGGGTGCAGAGAAGCAATTTGGCAAGTAACTCCGGAGAAAAAAGGGGGGATTTTTTTGGGAACAAAGAATAATAAACTATTCATTAATGAGATTAAACACATTTTATTTTATGGAGAAAAAGAATTCCCTATTTCTTCCAGTAAAAAAACTATTCATGAAGTGTTAAGAACATTAGTATCCGAAGCGGATTTCGATAAATAACTTTAATGCAAAGTTTGTTTTAGTAGGAAAAGAATTAGATAAAATTAAAGAAATTTTTCTTATTTATGAGACGAGTGTTATTTCCATATACTATTATTCGAGAACCATTGGGTTGTTAATAACCGAACGGGACAAAGAAATAACTCCTTATGTAACAAATTATAAAATCTCTACATCTTATTATTTATGAGAATATAACCCTAAATTGTTGAGAGATTCAGTTTATTGGTAAATTTAGCCCATATTATGTTATGTATGGTCCCTGGGCTATATTATAATCTCTGGGATTCTACTCGAGATGGGGGGGGGGGGAGAAAAGGAAACGGAACCAAAATCTTGGAATATTTCAAAGAAATAAATTATAAAAACAGGAGTTCATTTCAGTCATCAAGTTTAGAAGTAGAATCCTAGGGTAGGGAGACAGACACTTCATATCCCCACGGAAAGGGTATTCATATTACAAATCCTACTTAAAACACACGCCTTTCATAAGGCATAAGAAGCCTGTGATTCAGTGGCTAATGCAACAAGTAAAAGAAAAAAATTTTCAATAGTTGATACAAAATATAAAGCAACTGATGCTTTTAAATCAGCTGCTATGCTACAAAGGCGCACATTATTTAAATAAAAAGAGCTCGGTGGTATGTCAACTAATTTAATTGGTCTGCTACGGAAACACGTCCGCTCTCAAGAATCAAAAGATTTTGGGGACAGGAGGATCTGATGAATCTCCAAAGGAAGAAGCAGCCATTACGAAAATACGATTGGCTCAACCAATATCCAGGTGTAATTAAATATGTGACAGGTTTATCCGACGTTGTAACAACTGTTGATTAACGGAAAGATTCTACTGTTATTCAAGAATGTATAATTTTAAGTATTCCAACCATTTGCTTAGTAGATATACTACGGATTGCGATCCGGATCTTATTACGGATATCCCAATTCCAGCCAATAATAATTCTAGATCTTCAATTGGATGGATCTCAAATAAATTTACGTCAGCGATTCGCGAAGGTCGTGATTTCCAAGAACCCGGGAATTCTTGAGTTAATCACTACTTTCGGACCTGAAAATATATGATATATTTATATAAATATCTTTTAGTTTTCTTAATATATTCGAAAAAGATATTTATATATAGATAATATAGATAAAGTGGTCGAAAATTCAAAAGTAAGATATTAAAAAAAAAAAAAAGAAGAAAAAACAATAGAATAATTTCTTCTTTTTATAGTTAATCTTTAGGAGGAGCAATACGCATATTGCACCATCTCTATCTTCCATTACCACGTTCCATAATTTGTACGAAATATCCGGTGTGGAAGTAGGTCAACACTTCTATTGGCAAATAGGTAGTTTCCAGGTTCATGGACAAGTACTTATAACCTCTTGGGTTGTAATTACTATTTTATTAAGTTTAGCCATTCTAGCTACTGGAGATCTATAAACCGTTCCGCCGGATGGTCAAAATCTCGTCGAATATGTTCTAGAATTTATTCGGGACTTGGCTAGAACTCAAATTGGAGAAGAGGAATATCGTCCATGGGTCCCCTTTATTGGGACCATGTTCTTATTTATTTTTGTCTCCAACTGGTCAGGTGCTCTTCTCCCTTGGAAAATCTTTGAGTTACCCCATGGAGAGTTAGCTGCACCTACGAATGATATTAATACTACTGTTGCTTTGGCTTTACTTACATCGGTAGCATATTTTTATGCAGGTCTTCACAAAAAAGGTTTAAGTTATTTTGGTAAATATATTCAGCCAACCGCAATACTTTTACCGATCAATATCTTAGAAGACTTTACTAAACCTTTATCACTTAGCTTTCGACTTTTTGGTAATATATTAGCTGATGAATTGGTGGTTGCTGTTCTTATTTCTTTAGTACCTCTGGTAGTTCCCATACCTATGATGTTTCTAGGATTATTCACAAGTGCTATTCAAGCTTTGATTTTTGCGACTCTAGCCGCAGCTTATATAGGAGAATCCATGGAAGGTCATCATTAGCCATTGAATAGAATAGAATAGGCTTTTCGATTGGATAGATGGACACACGATTCTTATTCATCTGTATGGAATATAGACGTAGTCTCTATGTCGAGGTTGAAGTGAAATTTTTATTGGTGTAGATAGTTTTTGGAAAATCAATCACTTTGCTAGATCTAATTTCTTGAAAAAAGATTAATATCTTCCCGTAAGAGAAATATATTTTTATATATTGATTTTTTTCGATTCTAATATAAATTGATTTTCTCAGGTATAATAGAAATAATATGAACGATCATGAAACTTTTTTTCCATATCAGTCAAATTAAATTAGTAAAATCTCTCAATAAAATAAAAGGTTATATGAAAATAACTGAACAAATTGAAAATTGAACTTAGTTGATTAGAATATTCACCTCTTAATTTAATTGTTCCTCGGTCACAACATAATAGAATAGGTGAAAAAATCAGACTTATTATACATTATGGATGTAATTCGATTTACATAATTCATGTAATATAAAATGATTAGGTTAGGAAATCGAGATAGAATTGCTATTCGGTCAAATCCATTCTGCCTTTCCTCAATATCTGAGTAATATTGAAATATGTAAAAAATAATGAATATTTAATCTATTGGATAGACGTAGAGAAGAATGAAAAAGAATATTCTTCTTTTTTATCTTCATATTCTTTATCATCTTTAGCGACACCATCACTTTAATGAGAAACATCTTGAGTTATTAACTATTTTTATGAAAGATTTTATAATGAGTAAAAGTAGTTAGCAATAGAGGATAGGTTTTCATTAACCATTCCCCAACCTTAGTTGGAGGAGATCGATTACCATATGAACCCCCTGATTTCTGCTGCTTCCGTTATTGCTGCTGGATTAGCTGTAGGTCTCGCTTCTATTGGACCCGGTGTTGGTCAAGGCACCGCTGCGGGTCAAGCTGTAGAAGGTATTGCGAGACAACCAGAAGCTGAAGGTAAAATTCGAGGTACCTTGTTGCTAAGCTTAGCTTTCATGGAAGCTTTAACTATCTATGGACTAGTTGTAGCTCTAGCACTTCTATTTGCAAATCCTTTCGTTTGATCCGAGGAAAGAAGCTAAGCTCCTTACCTCTTGTTACTAATAATTAATCCCCTTCCCTCTCTATTTAATTTATTCGTCTGTTCAGCCGATTCTCTATAGAGGGGGGGGCTAATAATGAATAAGTAACAAAATCTCTCTCTCTCCTATCCTTTGGTTGAAAAAACCTGACTTTTGTAGCAGAGAGTAGAGCAAGGTATTTATACGACCCTATTTTAGAAATAGGTGAAACTTCAGACTGAGAAATCTCTCATAATTTCTATTTCAAACTATGTATGATGTTCAGTAGGGTCGAGTGGAAAAAACTTTGTAAAACTTGGATAACCTATGACGGGAGAAGAGTATAAAAAATATGATGATTGATCCTGTTATTTTCCCGAGTTACTGGCCTCCTGCCGCGAGTCTCGGCTTAAATACCAACCTTTTAGAAACAAATTTGATTAATTTAGGTGTAGTAATTGGTCTACTAGTTTACTTCGGAAAGGGAGTGTGTGCGGGTTGAATATTTGGATGAAATAGCTGAATCCACTCAGCTGCACTTCGGAGAAAGGGAAGGTGCATAACCCCAACGAATTACTTCTGAGTCAAGAATTCAGAAGAACTATAGCATTTCGTAAAATCAGTGAACAATTTATTTTTTATTAACTGATAAGGGAATCTTGTAAAATGGTCAAAGCTGAATTGCTTGAAGTCTAAGTACAACACAGGGTATTCTTTCCCCACCGTGTTCATAGGGACGTATAGAAAAAAAAACATGGTTGGAGATTCATCTGATGTATAACACTCATATCAAAATGATTCTAAAATTCATTTTACTAGATGAATTGTCATAATCTCCTATGAATATGAATGACCAATTTTGGTTTTTCGGTACTAAATTGACAACCTACATACATTAATAATTATTCAGAAAAAACAATCTTACTGACGATTTGATCATAAGAGAGCCAGTCTTCTATAATCTCCAAGTTTGAAGAATTTCTAGTTCTACAAAAAAAAATGGGATATGAATGAAAAGGGTAGGCTCAGTTAGAAAATGGATTTCTATATTCTATTCATGGGAGACTGAGCAAGAGAGCCGGATGAATTGAAAGATTCGTGTTCGGTTCGGGAAGAGATTGTTAATCCGTAAAATCGATAGATAATCTACTTTCATTAAGTAATTTATTGGATAATCGTAAACAGACCATCTTGAATATCATTCGCGATGCAGAAGAACGATATAAAGAGGCTATTGATAAGCTTAAACAAGCTCAGAACCGTTTACAACAGGCAGAAACAAAAGCAGACGAGATTCGCATAAATGGACTATCTCGAATGGAAAGAGAGAAACAAGATCTAATAAATTCCGCTGGTGAAGATTTAAAACGATTAGAAGATTCTAAAAATGCTACTATTCGTTTCGAAGAACAAGGAGCAATTGAACAAGTTCGCCAACAAGTTTCCCGACTTGCATTAGAAAGAGCTCTCAAAGCTTTAAACATTCGTTTGAATAGCGAATTGCACTCACGCATGATTGATCATCATATTGGCCTATCGATGGGGACCCTGGGAAAAAATAACTGATTAGCCTTTTCTTTTCTTATAGGTTCTATTTTTCAGGAATCATTAACGAACACTAATGGTAAACATTCGACCCGACGAGATTAGCAGCATTATTCTCAAACAAATCGAGCAATATAACCAAGAAGTAAAGGTTATGAATATCGGTACCGTACTCCAAGTAGGGGATGGAATTGCCCGTGCTTATGGTCTTGACGAAGTAATGGCAGGGGAATTGGTGGAATTTGAGGATGGTACAGCAGGAATTGCTTTAAATTTGGAATCAGACAACGTTGGAGTTGTATTGATGGGTGATGGATTGGCTATACAAGAAGGCAGTTCTGTAAAAGCGACAGGTAAAATCGCTCAGATACCAGTAAGTGACGCTTATTTGGGTCGCGTCGTAAACGCTTTAGCTCAACCTATTGATGGCAAAGGTCAAATTCCAGCTTCTGAATTTAGACTAATTGAATCTCCCGCTCCGGGCATTATTTCGAGACGTTCCGTGTATGAACCCATGCAAACAGGTCTTATTGCTATTGACTCTATGATTCCCATTGGACGCGGTCAACGAGAATTAATTATTGGGGACAGACAGACTGGTAAAACAGCAGTAGCTACAGATACTATTTTGAATCAGAAAGGTCAAAATGTAATATGTGTCTATGTAGCTATCGGTCAAAAAGCCTCTTCTGTGGCTCAGGTAGTTAATAACTTTGAGGAACGGGGAGCAATGGAATATACTATTGTGGTAGCAGAAACTGCGAATTCTCCTGCTACATTGCAATATCTTGCCCCTTACGCGGGAGCAGCTTTAGCAGAATACTTTATGTATCGTAAACAACATACTCTAATCATTTACGATGATCTTTCTAAGCAAGCACAAGCTTATCGACAGATGTCCCTTTTATTAAGAAGACCACCCGGTCGAGAAGCTTATCCAGGAGACGTTTTCTATTTGCATTCCCGTCTTTTGGAAAGAGCAGCTAAATTAAGTTCTCAACTAGGCGAGGGAAGTATGACTGCTCTGCCTATAGTCGAAACCCAAGCCGGAGATGTTTCGGCTTATATTCCTACTAATGTGATTTCCATTACCGACGGACAAATATTTTTATCAGCTGATTTGTTTAATGCCGGAATTCGACCCGCAATTGATGTGGGTATTTCTGTATCTAGAGTAGGATCCGCAGCTCAAATTAAAGCTATGAAACAAGTAGCTGGAAAATTAAAATTGGAATTGGCTCAATTTGCAGAGCTAGAAGCTTTTGCACAATTTGCTTCTGACCTTGATAAAGCTACTCAAAATCAATTAGCTAGAGGTCAACGATTGCGTGAGTTGCTCAAACAATCTCAAGCAGCTCCCTTGGCGGTGGAGGAACAAGTAGCTACTATTTACGCTGGAGTCAACGGATATTTAGATATACTGGAAATCGGACAAGTTAAAAGATTTCTTGTTCAGTTACGTGAGTATTTAATAACTAATAAACCTCAGTTTGCGGAAATCATACGTTCTACTAAGGTGTTCACGGAACAAGCGGAAATCCTTCTGAAGGAAGCCATTAAGGAACATACTGAATTTTTCTTACTTCAGGAACAAAAATAAATATATGATTATTTGATGATACGAGGGGAGCTAGGAAAAAGCTCTTTTCCGGCTCTCCCCGTTCACACGGGGAGAAAAAAAGCACATTAAAAGGTTTTTATTAAGCATAAAATAGTTTTCTCCAAGAAGATATTACGTCCAATAGGATTTGAACCTATACCGGAAGTTTAGAAGACTTCTGTCCTATCCATTAGACGATGGACGCTTTTATTTCCCCTTTCTCACGGGGAAATAAAATCTGTTGTGAATGAAACAATTCACGGTATAGCTGTAAAAAAGATCTATTAGTAATAGGAAATTTTTTAAACTTATTGATCTTTCTTATTAAATAAAAAAATTTTTATTTCTTAAGTAAGCTCTTTCAGCGGGTAGCGGGTAGCGGGAATCGAACCCGCATCATTAGCTTGGAAGGCTAAGGGTTATAGTCGACATTAAATTTAGATCAATTAATGTCTCTAATTCAGAACCGAACATGAAAGTCTCTCTTCATTCGGCTCCCTTATGGAGTGAAGTATAAAGTAAGAAAAGAGATTATTTTCTTAAATTGAAAACCGAGTATTGGATGATAAATAAGATTTTTATCTAATCGATGGTATCGGGGAAGTTGCATCCATAACATCTATGTCAGTTTTTTCATTCTAAATGAAGAAATACTTTTTAGATGATCCTAAAAAAAAAAAAATTTTTAAAATCTCAATAATTGATTAAATAGAATAATGAATTAAATGAGAAATTCTTTCTAGTTACTTCGTTCCTTGTTTCTATTGGCTCCAATCTTTAGGGGAATATTTTCCACCGAGCTTTAAACGGAAATGCTGATAGCTCTGGCAAACCAAAATTATCATTTTATAGCTATCCGGCTTGAATTTTCGAACAAAAAGAATTCAAGATTTAGTTGCGATGAAAAGAATACCTTTGATTTCTATCCATGGATTCTTGACGAATCAATCTCAGAAGATTGATTTAGCTTCAAAATCATTCCGCTTTGCTATTTTTCAATCCGAAAGAATCATTGATTATTATTTTCATGGGAATGATGCTCTTCCTATGGCATTCATAGGAAAGGATTTGAACCTTTGTAAGAATAGGGTTGTCAATTGGAACGTTGATCAATCAATTAATATAAAAGACCCTTCAACTATCCAATATAACTTTTGGTTTGAACGAATCGCACTTTTACCACTAAACTATACCCGCTATGATTTGATAGTAGCATAAATTTATATTATTTGTCCAATAATAAGTAAAAATATAAAGCCTTTCCCTATTGATGGAATAAAGTATTACTTTATCTTCAGACCCCATCCCCGGAAATCCAATACCTCGAACCGTTACTTTCACTTCCGGAGATGGCATATTGGGATTACAAATTGCCTTTGCGAGCTGCTAATAGAGCAATTACTAATGGACCTGATACGACTATCAGAGCCAGAACAGTAAGCTGTGCAATAACTTCCAAATTCATTCCTGTTTAACCTCTCTATTTCCAATTTGATTTCATAGAATCGATGAATTCTTCTTTTTTTTTATTTTTTCTATCAATGAAGAAAAAATAAATATATTTTTTCAAATGATATATTATCGTAAATAAATATATATGATCTATCTAATTTGAATTGGGAGGATCTATAGCCATAAAGAGCTAGTATTGGTACAATAATAGAAAACCTATGCATCCATTCGAATTTAAACCATGGATGTGGGTGAAAATTTGAACAAACCCGCGTGTGGTTCATATTACGAATATTCGGGGAGAAAATGAAGGGATGACATCAATCTCGGACAGTCAAATTATCTTAGTCCTTGTAAGTGCTTTAACAACAAGTTTTTTAGCTTTGAGACCGGGTAATGAATTGTATAATCGATAAGAACCGTTTGCCTTTACGATAACCTGGCCAGTTTTTGGCCAGGCCGATGGAATAATATATAGACTAATTTTGATGAAATGAATAATGCAAGTGTTTTTTGTCGAGAATGCCCATACTCATTCCTGTAACCATTATATTATAATAGCTATATATCCGGTAGAATATATTTTGGAGAATATAGACTTTGGCTCTAGCATCATGTTAAAGTAAGAATACTTCCCTGCTCGGGGAGATGGCCGAGTGGACTAAAGCGGCGGATTGCTAATCCGTTGTACGATCATTCGTACCGAGGGTTCGAATCCCTCTCTCCCCGTTTACTAACTAAATATTTATCTTATGAATCCATAGAATCTCTGTAATTATTCTTTACGTCCGGGATTACGTCCAGGATCATTTGATAGGAATCCGAAAACGGGAAGAGAAACAAGAAAAATGACCACTGTGTAAACGAGCAGCTTGAGAGTAAGCATGGCGTAATCTCCGGGATCATTGCGTTACTAGGAGTAAGATGGAGTAAATTATAAATCCCTATACCACCTTTATTCGAATAAAATCAATATAAAAAATTGTTTTTTATATTGATTATCATAGCCGATTGAATTGAGAAAAGAGGGATTTGAACCCCCGTCGACTCGGTTCCTCCGGTTAAAATGAGCCAGCCCCGGGATCGCCGCAATCGACCTTCTCCAAAAACCTTCTTTTTTTTCAAGGTAATTTTGGTAGTTCGATTGGAAGGGGTGAATAAGACAAGTAAGTTATTTGAAAGAAAGGGGAAAATAAATATGTAATATATATATTACATATTTATATATATATTATCGGAAACTCACGGAGGCTTGCCAGACAAAGGCTAGGGGGAAAAGGAACAACGGTATGATCGGCATTATATCCACAATCGGATCGAAAATCGCATAAGCTTCGGGTGATTTAGCCAAAACGGTGCCACTTAAAAAAGTGGTGTTTCCTGGATAGGTATCAAACATAACTAACATTTTTTCTCCGAAAAAAAAAAAAAAGAAAGATTATTACAGGGGTTCAGTACGGCACGAAAGGAACCAACCTCATAAATTCTTGATGAAAGTTTTTCAGTACATTTCACTGCGTACGCATGGGTTGGTTCCTCCGGGTCCAGTCCCATATTTGCACGATCTCCCTCCCAGTGAAATAGATGAAAGAAAAAGAAATCAATATTTTTTCTATTCCGTTCAATTTTATCAAGAATCCTTCTTTTATTCTATCCCATCCCTTTTTGTTTCCGCAATTAATCTATTTCTACTTAACAATCTATTTTATTTCATAGAAACGAATAAATCTTGGACTGAGATTTAGTCCGAATAGATAGATTGACAACAACCTTAATATCGGGATTGAATAGCATCGGATATATCTCCTATGGGGCGTGGCCAAGTGGTAAGGCACCGGGTTTTGGCCCTGGTACTCGGAGGTTCGAATCCTTCCGTCCCAGGTTTCTCCGATGAAATAAAAAAAAAAAGAGTCCTCTTGGAAATGAACATTCCAATTTTCTACTATTTATTTGTAGTAGTATATTCTCTGAATCATCTTACGACAATAGTATAGGTATGGCAAGCAGAATCTCTGCGGAGTAGAATAGGGAAAATAGAAAAAGAATCTTCTTCATGAAATTAGCCTATTGGTTGTATGCCGGCCCTGCTCATATCGGAACTCTTCGAGTAGCCAGTTCCTTCGAAAATGTGCATGCTATTATGCATGCTCCTCTGGGAGATGATTACTTTAATGTAATGCGTTCCATGCTGGAAAGAGAGAGGGATTTTACTCCCGTAACTGCTAGCATAGTAGATCGTCATGTATTAACACGCGGATCCCAAGAGAAAGTTGTTGATAATATTATTCAGAAAGAGAAAGAAGAACGTCCTGATTTGATTATATTAACACCTACCTGTACTTCTAGTATCTTACAGGAAGATCTACAAAACTTTGTGGATAGAGCATCTATTACTTCTGATTCTGATGTAATTCCCGCGGATGTGAATCATTATCGAGTCAATGAACTTCAGGCAGCGGATAGAACTTTGGAACAAGTGGTTCGATATTATTTGGGTAAGGCTCGTAGACAAGGAAAATTGGATCGATCTATAACAGATATACCTTCCGCAAATATTATCGGTATTTCTACGCTGGGCTTCCACAATCAACACGATTGTCGCGAATTAAAACGTTTATTACAGGATCTAGGTATTGAAATTAATCAAGTAATTCCCGAAGGGGGATTTGTAGAAGATCTTCAAAATTTACCAAAGGCTTGGTTTAATTTTGTTCCTTATCGTGAAATAGGCTTAATGACAGCAATATATTTGGAGAAAGAATTTGGAATGCCTTACATATCTACAACTCCTATGGGAGTTATAGATACGGCTGAGTTTATCCGACAAATACAAGGGCGTGTTAATAAATGGACTCCTGCTTTTTCCAATAAAACAGTTGATTATGAACATTATATTGATCAACAAACCAGATTTGTTTCTCAAGCCGCTTGGTTCTCAAGATCCATCGATTGCCAAAATTTTGTAGGAAAAAAGGCAGTTGTTTTTGGTGATGCAACTCATGCTGCTTCAATGACTAAGATACTTGCTCGAGAGATGGGGATTCGTGTGTGTTGTACGGGTACCTATTGCAAACACGACGCGGAATGGTTTAACGAACAAGTTTGGGGTCTCTGTGATGAAGTACTTATTACAGATGATCATATTGAAGTAGGGGATATGATCGCTCGCGTAGAACCATCCGCCATATTTGGTACTCAGATGGAACGTCATATTGGTAAACGTCTTGATATTCCTTGTGGAGTTATTTCTCCACCAGTTCATATCCAAAATTTCCCATTGGGATATCGGCCTTTTTTAGGTTATGAGGGTACTAATCAAATAGCCGATTTAGTTTATAACTCATATACTTTGGGCATGGAAGACCATCTTTTAGATATTTTTGGTGGTCATGACACTAAAGAAGTTATTACTAAATCATTATCCGCAGAAACGGATTTGATTTGGAATTCCGAGAGTCAATTGGAATTAAGTAAAATTCCTGGCTTTGTTAGGGGCAAGATTAAAAGAAAGACTGAGAAGTTCGCAAGACAGAGTGGCATTACAAACATTACCGTCGAAGTAATGTATGCAGCTAAGGAAGCATTGAGTACTTGAAACATTACATTGGGAACCTTCTCTCTATCCTTCCCATCCACCTATAGTATAACATAAGACTAAAAACTTCATTTCATAAAAATATAATAGAATAAAAACTCATGTCATTTATTCCATATATTCCTACAACATATTCATTTACACCTTTATCTGAATCTCAAAGAAAGATTATGGTAAAATTTCGTTTAGAATAATATGGTAGAAAGCGACGTGCAACTTGAATATCATGATCGGTTTCGTGGAACATCTGCCATTCCCTATCCGAATTAAAGAACTCCTATCTCAACATACGTTTCCAAACAAAATCTTTCTTTTTTTTTAGCGAGGCTCGCGTAACAACGTAGAATCTTCTTTATAACCTACAAGTTAGGAGATATAATCTAAAGTTAACGTAGAGCAAAAAAGCTATTGAAACTTTGTCCAACTTTTTAAAAATTAAATTTACTAAATTAGTAAATAGATTCTTACTTATCAAACAAATAACTCAATTTTTTAATTTTCAATAAGTTGATCGAACAATGTAATAATTAATAATTGTTATGATTGATTACAGTAAATGAAAGAAATCGAAATTACTTTCATTTTTCCCCTCCCTCAATCGAAAAAATAGCCAAAGTGGGGCTTCCTACGATCATGAAGATCGGTCTAAGAACGAGAAAATCCTATTTGATTGTTTAAACGACTAGATTTAGATAAAGTTAAAGACGATTCAATAGAGTAGAGAGAACACACTAATTCCAAACGTGGAAAAAACATACCGTATGTATAGGGATAAATTCTGCTGAAGTGAAGTCATTATTGATTGATTGAGGGAAAAAACTTCGTATATAGGAAAGCTCAACCTGCATAGATTGTTGGATAGGGATACCCGCCTTAAAGCAAGGATATTTGAATAAATCAAAGCTAATTGAGATGGTTATGAGTTCAATGCTTGATCCCTTTTTCCAAATCCTATTATATGTTCATTTAGTAGAGTAGCCTTCGTTACAATAGGTTAGGTAAAGATTGCGTTTATGTTTAATACAACCTATTTTTCGTTTTACCAAAATAGATCTAAAATCAAGTTAATAATATCGAGAAATAGCTAAATGGAATAATGAGAAGCCAGATAGAAGATATGGGGGAGAGGAGAGCTTATCGTTCCGTCAAGTCATTTCTTCCCATTAAACGGGGGAGAAAGAACAAAAAATACTTTATCCATCTCCGCTTCGGGAGGTGGTCCGATCCGTCCCCTGTTGAACTCCCGGTCGACTAGCTTCCTTCTAACTAACCATCCTTCTGTTCCCTATCATTATAGATTCTTTTCCTTTCCACGAAATAAGAATAAAAATATAGAAAATCGTAAATCCTGAAGTAATTAAAAAAAAAAAAAAAAAAAACCCTAACATAAATTTAAAAAAAGAAAAAGAAAGCCTACATCAAGAATTTATTTATTCATTCTCTCAACTTGACTTACTCTGATTCATATTCTCAAGATTCATTTATTTCTTTTAATCCATTCTTCCAGTATAGTATACTCTATTATTTCATTCTCAGGGTTGCTAACCCAACGGTAGGGTAATCGGCTCCCAAAAGTTTTATAAGACTACGATTGATCGACCTAGCGGAAAAAAAAAGTCGTTTCATTACAGAATTTTTCTCAAGCTTAATTTGATCAAAGTATCGTAATGGAAGGAAAAGATTCGGATTGCTTTGTGTTGTTAAAACAGATCCACTACTCAAGCGGAAAAAAGTTAATGGATAAAGCTAGATGGCTTGAATCATAGGTGGAACCAGAAGAATGAGCTCCCCCGTTTATTCAAAGATCCCATTTCATATTCTCTTTACTAATTGGAAGTTAGAAGTAATTTAGTAACCAATAGGAGAGGAGAGAGAGGGGTTGTTCCTACAAGAAGGGTATTCTTATCAGAAATGAATCTTGAATACTCGGATAAATAAATAGATAAATAAATACAAATGTGTAAAAGAATAACCGGTGTGCTGACTAAATAAAGTGATTTATAAGTCAGGTAGGCGATCAGTTTGCAAAAATAGATCCATTTTTCGAAAAGATTAATGCTTTTTTACAAGGAATCAAATGAGTTTTAGATAAAAATTATTTGATAGAATTTTTTTTTTATCTCTGAATAAATGAAAATAAATCTATCCGATCTTCACGTGGATCGCACTATGCATCATTTCTCATCCCAAGGAGTTACTCATATGAGAACCATAGCTTGGGTTTTATCTGAAATAAAGAAGCTACGAAGAAATAAAAAAAATATCTTGTGGCAGCAACGCTTTTTATATAAACTTCTCCTTCATGATGATATTTATGCAATTGCTTATAATTGTTTTTCAAATAAATCGAGTTTAAAACGAAAAGAGGATTCAGTTCCAAGCAACAATCATTTAAGTTTCATAATCATAGAGCGTCTAATTGGTAGAATACGTCAACAAGACCTTCCAGATACTATTTTATCTTTATCAAGGAAGCGTATTGGAAGGAAGGGTGATAAAAAAAATCAATCTTTCGATTACTATATCAATTCTTCTTGCGGATCAATTCGAGAAGGTCCGACTATAGTTCTGCAAATCCATTTCTTGATGCAATTGCAACCCTTGCTAATGGAAACGAATGAATGGAATAGCTTTCGATCTATTCATTCCGTATTTCCTTTTATGGAGGATCATTTTTCGTATTCCTATTGTTTCTTAGGTACTAAATTACCCTATTCTCTCCATCCAGAAGTACTTATTCGAATTTTTCGTCGACGGATTTAAGATGCTCCCTTTCTACACCTATTACGATTTATTCTCCACGAACAACAAAATCTAATTGTCTCAAATACACCCATCTTTTTCTCTCCAAGAGAAACAAATAGGTTATCCATATTTTTATGGAATTACTATATATATGAATCCGAATCTACTTTAGTCTCCCTTTGGAAAAAAACCTTACATTTTGAATCGTTCTCCGCTTCACCCGATCAAGCTAACTCTATTCAAAAGATCGAGCATATTGCAAAGCCATCATATGTTGCGAAGCCACCATGGATGATTACTCCACCGGAAAACATCTTTTTTTTCGTGAAAAATCCTTCTATTCATTATGCAAGATATGAAAACAATTACATGGTAGCTTTGAAAGGTACTAAATATTTAGCCCAGAGATGGAAGCATTTTTTCTTAAGACTTTGGCAATATCATTTTCATTTTTGGTTTCAACCATACAGGATACGCATTCAAAAATCATCCAAAGATTGTTTTCCCTTTTTGGGTTATATCCTAGGTATTGGACCCAAAATCACCACAGTTCAAGTCGAAATGGTGGATGATTTACCCATTGCTACCAGTCTTCCTACCAGAGAATTGTGTGCTATAACTCCAATTTCCGGTCTAATCGGATTATTAGCCAAAGAAAAATTTTGCAATACTTTGGGACATCCAATTGGTAAATTAGCTTGGACTACTCTAAGAGATGATGACATTCTCAACCGATTCGATCAAATTTGGAAAAATATCGGCTATTATTATAGTGGATGTTCAAATAAGGAGGGGTTGTATCGAATACAATACATACTTCGATTTTCATGTGCGAAAACTTTAGCTTGTAGGCATAAAAGTACAATACGCGTTGTGTGGAAAAAACATGGTTCAAAACTGTTTCCAAGATCCTCTTTTTCGGAGAAACCAGAGTTAATATCCCCGTTTCTCCCCAAGGTTCATTATCATAAAAAAAAATTTTGGTATTTGGATATTATCCAAATAAATTCTTTAGCAAATTCGTTGCAAAAAAGAGATATACTCGAATCATCCGAAACTGATTCTACTAACGAGAGGCTCGTCGGGCAATTCAATTGCCGAGACTCAAGATAATCTTGTGAAAGAACTGAAGTGTGATGAGATAGGTACGTACATAGCATAGAGAGAGCCACGTGCAATGAAAATTGCAAACGCAGAAACCCGGCCCCCAGGGGAGAGTAATTCACCCACTTTCATCCGACGAGTTATGGGTTCGAGCCCCGGCCCCGGTCAACCCGAACCCAATTGATCGGATTCAATTCATACTTTTTTCTTTCTCTCACACTTTAAATTTGAAATAGTATATAATGGGTATGTTTCCCTATTGATGAGATGATATTTGTTATGTCGTCATTAATGCGAGTAAGTTATGTAACATAGGCTACTTATGTCACCCCCAATCATTTAATTACTTACTGTTTTACGTATTTAAGAATCTGGATCTCTGAAGAAGAAACGGGGGTTGACAACAAGGGGGTAACTCCGTATAATATAGAATAACAAGCATACAAAATATAATATCTGTGCTTGGGTAATAATTCTTATTCAACAAGCCAAATTTTACCATGACCGCAATTATAGAGAGACGCGAAAACGCGAGCCTATGGGGTCGCTTCTGCAATTGGATTACCAGCACTGAAAACCGCCTTTACATTGGATGGTTTGGTGTATTGATGATTCCTACCCTACTAACTGCAACTTCTGTATTCATCATTGCTTTTATCGCAGCTCCTCCAGTGGATATTGACGGTATCCGTGAGCCCGTTTCCGGTTCTCTCCTTTACGGAAACAATATCATCTCTGGTGCCATCATCCCAACTTCTGCAGCTATCGGTTTACACTTCTACCCTATCTGGGAAGCAGCTTCCGTTGATGAATGGCTATACAATGGTGGTCCCTACGAACTAATCGTTCTTCACTTCCTACTTGGTGTAGCTTGCTACATGGGTCGTGAATGGGAACTCAGCTTCCGTCTGGGTATGCGTCCCTGGATTGCTGTTGCATATTCAGCTCCCGTTGCAGCTGCTACCGCTGTTTTTTTAATTTACCCCATCGGTCAGGGAAGCTTCTCCGATGGTATGCCTCTGGGAATCTCTGGTACCTTCAACTTCATGATTGTGTTCCAAGCTGAACACAACATCCTTATGCATCCATTTCATATGTTGGGTGTAGCTGGTGTATTCGGTGGCTCTTTATTCAGTGCTATGCATGGTTCTCTAGTAACTTCAAGTTTGATCCGAGAAACCACGGAGAATGAATCTGCTAATGCAGGTTATAAGTTTGGTCAAGAGGAAGAAACCTATAACATCGTAGCTGCTCACGGTTACTTTGGCCGGTTGATCTTCCAATACGCTAGCTTTAACAACTCCCGTTCTCTACACTTCTTCTTGGCTGCTTGGCCTGTAGTAGGTATTTGGTTCACCGCGTTGGGCATCAGCACCATGGCTTTCAACCTAAATGGTTTCAACTTCAACCAATCTGTAGTTGACAGTCAAGGTCGTGTAATCAATACCTGGGCTGACATTATCAACCGTGCCAACCTTGGTATGGAAGTTATGCACGAACGTAACGCTCACAACTTCCCTCTAGATTTAGCTTCTGTTGAAGCTCCTTCCGCAAACGGTTAATTGATGTCTCTACAGATTCCTAGTTATTATCGATAAAAAGATAGTAACCCAGCCATAACTTTTCAACCATAGCATTGAAAGTTAGGATCAAACAGAAGGGAGACCGCGGGGGTCCCTGCTGCTTAAAGGGGCCGGGCCTCTAGAGTCCCTAGAAAGGGGAGGGGGGATTTTCGAGATCCCCCCTAACCACCTACCTTCAGTGTTATTATCATATCCGAATGGAATGAATGAGTAGAAGGGGGCGGACGTAGCCAAGCGGATTAAGGCAGTGGATTGTGAATCCACCACGCGCGGGTTCAATCCCCGTCGTTCGCCTGCGTTTATGAAAAGAATTCCGGGAATTGGTTGAAAAAAATAAGAGAAGACTTAGCCTATATTTAGAGAATTAGATAAGGTATAGAGAGTTTTAGTGGTGAAATGGCGGACACACGAGATTCGGAATCCCGTGAGAGCACGGGATCCGAGTCCACTTCAAGTAAGTGAGGTTTTGCTAAATGGCGAAACTTATCCTAGTTCCTTTTTAATAAATGAATTCTGAATCAAATTAATTTGGTGATTCGGGATTGACGGGGCTCGAACCCGCAACTTCCGTCTTGACAGGGCGGTACTCTAACCGATTGAACTACAATCCCATTAAAAACAGTTTAGTTATTTAGTTATTATGTCGATCAAAAACTTATGTGTCAAATCTATTCTTTACAATTATTGTAATTGTTCTGTCTGGGTGGAATTATAATAGATACGTTTCTCTACGAATGGGACCCTATCGATAGACGAAAACGAAACGGGATCTTTGTTATTGAAGCAGTAATCCCATTATGGAGCAGAATAAATAGTAATCTTTTATTAATGCTGAATGTTCAGATCAACCAGAGAAAGAGACTTCATATAATAAATTGATTGAATAATGAATAGATTGATAAGTTGACATTGGGTCGAGCTGGATTTGAACCAGCGTAGGCATTGCCAGCGGATTTACAGTCCGTCCCCATTAACCACTCGAGCATCGACCCAGTCAGTTGGAAAGGGGAAGAAAGGCTTTTACCCATCTCTCTTATATCGGGATGGGAATAGAAACGGGTGCGGAAAGTTCTCGGGATATTCGTGATTCCGAAAACTTTTAGTACCCCCAGGGGAATTCGAATCCCCGTCACCTCCGTGAAAGGGAGATGTCCTGGGCCTCTAGACGATGGGGGCTTATCCTTATCCTTATGTTACTCAATTCATTATTTACTGTCAATAGTATGGTTCATTTCATTCCAATAATATTTCCAATTATTAGTTTCATTTCCACCTGCGGGAGATGGATGGGCTAACATCTGAGGTTCACACATCCTACCCAGTGATATATATATTATTTGAAGCCGAGTGTTGTTTGTTATCTCATTCTCATCTCCACCTTTAACCCGATAATTAGGTACTTTGAACTCAGTTTTATGCTATATCAGAGGAAACTTATATTTATTGTATGAATCATATCTTATCTATTTGGGTTCATTATTGAATATTACAAGATTTTAATCAACAATCAATAGTTTATTTATTAAGTCTTATTTCCTTGATCAGATTGGACGAAACAACTTGCTCATTCAAAAATTTATTAAATTTTTGAATATAAATTGTATTTAGAACCTTCTATATTCGAGTATGAAGTAAGTTCGGAGCAGGGGTTAAATAAAAAAGGTAATTTTTTTTTATTCAATATATATAAATCAGGGCGAACTTACCTTTCTTATAGAAGATTAATTGTGGTTCATTCCATAATATTAATATTATATTCTCCCTCTAGAGAATCAATACGCCTTTTACTCGCCCATCTCATTCTAGAACATAATGTTATGTTTGTTATTAAATAACTACTAGATCCTAGTTTATTTCCATAGTTACTACTAGGTCAAATGGTAGAAACTCAATTTTACTATAATTTGTTTATGAAATAATATTTTGGACTTTTGGGTGGGAAGGGAAAGGAACATATGCTTTATTTTTCCTCCTCCGCAGGAGAATAAAGAAAGTAACCCCTTTTCGAACTAACTTTATCACCATCTTTATTTCCTACAACACAACCTATTTCTCCTAATCGAAACACTTCGAGGTGACTAATTATTTCCAGGGTCGAAACGACTATTCCGTACGGAAATAATTAATTGAATTGCCCATACATAGCATCTCCCCGGAGAGGAGGTTATTGAAAATTAAATTGTTTTTTGAATTGTTTGCGCTTTTCTTCGATTATATATATATGTATATATTCAACGAACTTTATTCCATATGAAGGAATGATAGATAAGAGTTCTTCGTTGGAGAAAATGGACGAACAAATTCTGTTCCAATTTCATCGGAAAAATCATTTTAGTTTAGATTATAAAATGGGTAAAAAGAAGTTCAATTCGAGCGAATTGATATGATGAGAACTGAATCCTTTAATATATCAAAAGAATTCAATTAAGAATCATATGATGTGCAATAGAATTGGAAAAATCTGAGAAGGATCCGTATTACGGAAAGGGGATAAATATGACCAATAAATGATTCTAATACTAATAATAAAGCAAATAACAATGAAAATAAAATTAGAGTCGATTTTATTGGTTCTAGATTTTGATGATCTACATGGATTGCATTAACTAAATGACTTGTATAACCTATATGATTTTTATTATTAACTTCTATGCATATGGAAAGATTGGGCCAGAAATAAGCTATATATTATTATGAACTAGTTGACATTTTCCTGATTTTTCAATCAAACTATATTTGTTGTTGCAATAATACAATTATTCCCCCTCAAAGAAGCCCTTTTAACTCAGTGGTAGAGTAACGCCATGGTAAGGCGTAAGTCATCGGTTCAAATCCGATAAAGGGCTTCCATATTTTCTCCATAGCCATAGAAGGTATTCTATTCCATTTTATATCATCCTGGATGAGAATCCACTCACGAACACTTAATGAATTGGAATAGTCAGATGAGAAAGAAAGTTTTATCAAAAAACATAATAATTTGAATAATTACAATTTAAAATTCATAATTAGAATTCTCTATATCGAGCAAAAAGAATATATAGTGGTCTTATAAGTTTCCATTTTTTAGCAATTCGGGAGTGGAGTATTATTGCCCCATCCAGTCCAACTCTCGTGGATAATTGCGTGGAAATATCTATTAGCTCATAACATGATGGATTACCTGTTTTGGTACGAACCGGGAGGAAAGAATTAATGGGACATTAGTTAAGGTTAGTCAAGAGTTAGGAGCTTTCTTCCATATATAATATATGATCGATGTATGTCCGAAGAAAGGAATGAAATTGTAAGGGATGGTGTAATTAGTATAGGCCGGGCGGCCCCCCGAGAATTAATCCCTTAGATCAGATCAACAGGGGAAATTCTGAATAATATAATGAATGATCAATATAATATTTGATCAAAAAAATCCCTTTATTTTATGAGGGTGAGCGGGGGAATTCGAATCCCGATCGATCCACTCCATGACTAATGATAAATCCTTAAACGTTTGGTATGGAAAGATCATCAATTTTCTGAAAATAGTAAACTTGACTTATTATATTGTATATAAGTTGGCTACCCTAATATCAAAATTGACTCGAAATCGTAAATGTGAATTTTATATCAAAGATAAGTCTGGAATCAAAAAAATCAGGCTTTTCAAAATGAAAAAGAAGTTAATTTTTCATTCACATTAAAATGTTTAAATTTTGAGAATTGAATCCCGCCTCTTTTCCCTCTTTCCTTCTCCTACTACTTGCTACTTGCTCCCCATAAGTTGGAAAAGTTTCTTGGTTTATAAATATAAATACATATGTATAAATTTATACCCTATTTTTTACGGAAGGAGAATGTAAAATAGATGCATCCCGATGAAATAAGGATAAGAGACGTTATTTCTATTACTCAAACGGATCTAAGAAGGGGATTCAAAGAATTTCAATAATATTGGGTTAAAGGGACATCAAAAGGAAGGGGAATCAATCCTTGTGGGAGAAAATACTAGGGAGAAAAGAAAAGCTTACCTACCCTCTAAAAGGTCTTTGCTAAGTTCGTTTCGAGACCAGACAAAGATTCATTCTATATATATTGAATGCTTTGAACCAACAAATGGACTATGATGATGCATTTACAAAATTGATCAGAGAATTCTTTGGAGGGGGCAAAGAAAGAAAAAGGATCGTCCGTGGATGATCGAATATGATATCTTTCTTTCAATGATTTGATAGTGATAAGGTGCCCAAAAATGGTTGAAATAGTTTAATGGGAGAATCGCTATGACTATAGCCATTGGAAAGTTTTCCAAAGAGCAAAAAGGTTTATTTGATAACATGGACGACTGGCTAAGGAGAGATCGTTTTGTATTCGTGGGTTGGTCTGGTCTATTGCTTTTTCCCTGTGCCTATTTTTCTCTGGGTGGATGGTTTACGGGTACAACCTTTGTAACCTCATGGTATACTCACGGATTGGCTAGTTCTTATTTGGAAGGTTGTAACTTTCTGACTGCCGCAGTCTCTACTCCTGCTGATAGTTTAGCACACTCTTTGCTGCTATTATGGGGTCCTGAAGCACAGGGAGACTTTACTCGTTGGTGCCAATTGGGTGGTTTATGGACCTTCGTTGCTCTACACGGTGCCTTTGCTTTAATAGGTTTCATGTTGCGCCAATTTGAACTTGCTCGATCTGTACAATTGCGTCCCTACAACGCAATTGCATTCTCTGGTCCGATTGCTGTTTTTGTTTCTGTATTCCTGATCTATCCATTGGGCCAGTCTGGTTGGTTCTTCGCACCCAGCTTCGGTGTAGCAGCTATCTTCCGATTTATCCTTTTTTTCCAGGGTTTCCACAATTGGACTTTAAACCCATTTCATATGATGGGAGTCGCTGGAGTATTGGGTGCTGCTCTTCTATGTGCTATTCACGGTGCTACTGTGGAAAATACTCTATTCGAGGATGGTGATGGTGCAAATACATTCCGTGCTTTTAACCCAACTCAAGCTGAAGAGACTTATTCCATGGTTACCGCTAATCGTTTCTGGTCCCAAATTTTCGGTGTTGCTTTCTCCAACAAACGTTGGTTACATTTCTTCATGTTATTCGTACCCGTAACTGGTTTATGGATGAGTGCTATCGGAGTAGTTGGTCTAGCCTTGAATCTGCGGGCATATGACTTTGTCTCTCAGGAGATCCGTGCAGCAGAAGATCCTGAGTTTGAAACTTTCTACACCAAAAATATTCTTTTGAACGAGGGTATTCGTGCTTGGATGGCGGCCCAGGATCAGCCTCATGAAAACCTTGTATTCCCCGAGGAGGTTCTACCCCGTGGAAACGCTCTTTAATGGAACCTTGGCTTTAGGCGGTCGTGATCAAGAAACCACTGGCTTTGCTTGGTGGGCCGGTAATGCCCGACTTATAAACTTATCTGGTAAATTGCTTGGTGCCCACGTGGCTCATGCCGGATTGATTGTGTTCTGGGCTGGAGCGATGAACTTATTTGAAGTAGCTCATTTCGTACCGGAAAAGCCTATGTATGAACAAGGTTTAATTCTACTTCCCCATCTGGCTACTTTGGGATGGGGAGTAGGTCCTGGCGGAGAAGTTGTAGATACCTTCCCATACTTCGTATCCGGAGTACTTCACTTAATCTCTTCCGCAGTTTTAGGTTTTGGGGGTGTTTATCACGCACTTATCGGACCCGAAACTTTAGAAGAATCCTTTCCATTTTTCGGTTATGTATGGAAAGATAAGAACAAAATGACCACTATTTTAGGTATTCACCTAATCTTGCTAGGTGTTGGTGCTCTCCTTCTAGCGTTCAAAGCCTTGTATTTTGGGGGCGTATATGATACTTGGGCTCCCGGTGGTGGAGATGTAAGGAAAATAACAAATCTTACCCTTAGTCCAAGTGTTATATTCGGTTATTTACTCAAATCACCTTTCGGTGGAGAAGGTTGGATTGTTAGTGTAGACAATTTGGAAGATATAATTGGGGGACATGTTTGGTTAGGTTCCATTTGTATTTTCGGTGGAATCTGGCACATTCTAACCAAACCTTTTGCATGGGCTCGTCGTGCTTTCGTATGGTCTGGAGAAGCTTACTTATCTTATAGTTTAGGGGCTCTTGCCGTCTTTGGTTTCATCGCTTGTTGCTTCGTTTGGTTTAACAATACAGCTTATCCTAGCGAATTTTATGGTCCTACTGGTCCAGAGGCCTCTCAAGCTCAAGCTTTTACCTTTCTGGTTAGAGACCAACGCCTTGGAGCTAACGTAGGTTCTGCTCAAGGACCCACTGGTTTAGGTAAATACCTTATGCGTTCCCCCACTGGAGAGATTATTTTTGGGGGAGAAACGATGCGCTTCTGGGATCTTCGTGCTCCATGGTTGGAACCCCTAAGGGGTCCTAATGGTTTGGATTTAAATAAGTTGGAAAAAGACATACAGCCTTGGCAGGAACGACGCTCGGCGGAATATATGACTCATGCCCCTTTAGGTTCTTTGAATTCCGTAGGTGGAGTAGCTACTGAAATTAATGCAGTGAACTATGTTTCTCCTCGGAGTTGGTTAGCTACCTCCCATTTTGTTCTAGGATTCTTTTTCTTTGTAGGTCATTTATGGCATGCAGGAAGAGCTCGTGCAGCTGCAGCCGGATTTGAGAAAGGAATTGACCGTGATTCCGAACCTGTCCTTTTTATGACACCCCTTAACTAGAGGAGTGAATAGGAATGAGTAAGCTGGAATTCCAGCTCAGCTAAGAAAAAGCTTCCCCGAATACGAGTGATAAATACCGTCTTTGCAGGTTCCTGCTAAAAGCTCGGCTATTCATAGCCGAGCTTTAAAATCAATTGATATTGATAACTAGATTCGTGAATGCGATGATCCTTCGACGGAAGGAGAGAGAGGGATTCGAACCCTCGATAGCGCTGAAACTATACCGGTTTTCAAGACCGGAGCCATAAACCACTCGGCCATCTCTCCTAAAATCCATTCTATGTAACTTCTTTCGGTAGCATCTATAATATCGGTACCATAATTATTAGTAAATATTTATATTGTGTGAATAATATATAATATCTCTCTTTTGAAAGAGATGCAAAAAGCATCATCTGGAGATGGGAGAAGTTAATAAGGCTCAATTATAAATATAGTCGAATTAAATTGTTTATATGATACATTTGGCTTGGTTTTCAAGATCTATGCCAGATAGGGATCAGATGGTATAATCCGTTTCATTCGTTAAGAACCTGGAAAACCACAACCATGACTATTGCCTTTCAGTTGGCTGTGTTTGCATTAATCGCGATTTCATTTCTCCCAGTAATTGGTGTGCCTGTTGTGCCTGCCTCTCCTAACGGTTGGTCAAGTAACAAAAATGTCGTATTTTCGGGTGCTTCGCCACGGATCGGATCAGTCTTTTTAGTAGGTATCCTTAACTCCTCCATATCCTAAGTTTTTGGCTGAGTTGCAGCATCCCCTCCCTTGGTTGAATTAAAACACTGAGGCACAAAATCTAAAGTGTTTCCCAGGGGAGGGTTGGGTTCCATTACCGATTCGTTCCGTCTTTCAATATAAAGAATAAGTAATTTAAATTTGCATTATTAATCAATAATTGACTATATACGAGTAAATCTACTAATATAGTGGAGAATGAGATAAAAGCAGTTGCGGGTATGGTTTAATGGTAAAATTCCTCCTTGCCAAGGAGAATATGCGGGTTCGATTCCCGCTACCCGCCCATTCCCCCCAAAGGATATAAATGGAATATAGAATTAATATAATCTTAGATTCGTTTTTTTTTAATTCTTGAATAAAATAAAGGTATAGAGATTCATACATAAACTGGAAAAGGCTAAAAACTTTGGTTTTGGCGGAGACGGGATTTGAACCCGTGACCTCAAGGTTATGAGCCTTGCGAGCTACCAGGCTGCTCTACCCCGCGCAATTTATATAATTAATATATAAACATGATTCACTGGACAAATAATATTCGAACATCAAGAATTTCCCTTTTAGGGATTATTCTCAATTGCATTCATATCCAATCTTTCCGAATTTTTTCTTCTTTACCAACTAGATTTTGTTACTCCGGGCAACAAACATGCATGAGCCATCTCACGAAGCACGTGCCTAGATAAACCAAAGTCTCGATAATTAGCTCTAGGTCTTCCAGTTAGGAAACAACGACGATGAAGGCGTGTAGGTGCACTATTACGTGGTAAGGATTGTAATTCTCTATGAATTTCCCATTTTTCATCTAATGAGAAAACCTTACTCATCCTCTCTTTTAAAGATTGACGAATAGAATGGTATTTTTGTTCCAACTTTTGCTTCTTTTCCTCCCTCTGGATAAGACTCTTTCTTGCCATAGTGGTTCAATTAATAATAAATAACATTTTTATGTCAAATTTTGGAATGAAAGAGGATTCATCTCTTTCTCTACTTCTTCTTTCACTCCTAACTATTTCATTCAGTGGAATGGAATTAGGCCTACCATTAGTCTAAGTCTAGTCAGTCCCGATCCAAGGGTAGGCTTAATTCAATAATTCTGATCTTACTAGAGATGATGACTAGCCAAATTTGCCTGATGTAGAAGCAATTAGGAAAGCCGCATAAGTAAATATATAACCCACAGAAAAATGAGCTAATCCAACTAATCTTGCTTGAACAATAGAAAGAGCCACTGGCTTATCCCTCCAGCGCACCAAATTAGCTAGAGGTGTACGTTCATGAGCCCATGCTAGAGTCTCAATAAGTTCCTGCCAGTATCCACGCCAAGAGATAAGAAACATGAATCCAGTAGCCCAAACGAGATGCCCAAATAGGAACATCCATGCCCAAACGGATAAACTGTTCATACCAAATGGATTGTATCCATTAATAAGTTGCGAGGAATTTAACCACAAGTAATCTCTTAACCATCCCATTAAATAAGTAGAAGATTCGTTGAATTGAGCTACATTTCCCTGCCATAAGGTAATATGCTTCCAATGCCAATAGAATGTAACCCATCCAATAGTATTTAACATCCAAAAGACTGCCAAATAAAAAGCATCCCAAGCTGAAATATCACAAGTCCCACCTCGTCCCGGACCATCGCATGGAAAACTATAACCAAATTCTTTTTTGTCTGGCATTAGCTTGGAGCCACGTGCATCTAAAGCACCTTTTACTAGGATCAACGTGGTTGTGTGTAAACCCAAAGCAATGGCATGATGAACCAAAAAATCTCCGGGACCTATGGTTAGAAATAGCGAGTTACTATTATTATTAATAGCATCCAACCAACCGGGTAACCAGATGCTTTGACCAGCATTAAACGCTGGACTATTTGCCGAGGATAGGAGTACATCAAAACCATATAAAGCTTTGCCATGGGTGGATTGGATCCATTGAGCGAATACGGGTTCAATCAAGATTTGTTTCTCCGGAGTACCAAAAGCAAGCATAACATCGTTATGGACATAGAGTCCCAAGGTATGAAAACCCAGGAATAAACTAGCCCAACTTAGATGAGATATGATAGCTTCTTTATGTTCCAACATTCTCGCCAATACATTACCCTTATTCTGTTCCGGATTGTAATCCCTAATAAAGAATATGGCTCCATGAGCAAACGCACCCGTCATAATAAACCCAGCAATGTACTGATGATGAGTATATAATGCAGCTTGAGTAGTGAAGTCTTGTGCTATGAATGCATAAGCAGGTAAGGAATACATATGCTGAGCCACTAAAGAAGTAATAACTCCCAGAGAAGCTAAAGCAAGACCTAATTGAAAGTGGAGAGAATTATTGATTGTGTCGTAAAGGCCCTTATGTCCACGTCCCAATCGGCCTCTCGGAGGAGTATGTACTTCTAGAATCTCCTTTATACTATGCCCAACTCCAAAGTTAGTTCTGTACATATGACCGGCTACGAGGAAAACAAAGGCAATAGCTAAATGATGATGAGCAATATCAGTCAACCATAAACTTTGAGTTTGCGGATGAAATCCTCCAAGGAAGGTTAGAATAGCAGTACCTGCTCCTTGGGAAGTACCAAATAAATGACTACCAGAATCAGCATTTTGAGCATAAACGCTCCACTGCCCCGCGAAGAGAGGCCCTAAACCTTGAGGGTGTGGTAATGCGGTCAGTAAATTATCCCATCTTACGTGCTCACCTCTTGATTCGGGAATGGCAACATGAACTAGATGCCCCGTCCAAGCCAAAGAACTTACTCCAAAGAGTCCTGACAAATGATGATTGAGACGAGATTCAGCATTTTTGAACCACGAGACACTTGGTTTCCATTTAGGTTGTAAATGCAACCAACCCGCTATCAAAAAAAGAGCAGAGAGAATTAGCAAAAAGAGAGCTCCAGTATAAAGATCCTGATTAGTACGCAAGCCAATCGTGTACCACCATTGATAAACGCCGGAATAAGCAATATTTACTGAGCCTGGAGCCCCTCCTCGAGTAAACGCTTCTACAGCTGGTTGACCGAAATGAGGGTCCCATATTGTATGAGCAATAGGTCTTGTATGTAAAGGATCTTGTACCCATGCTTCGAAATTACCTTGCCAAGCTACATGGAATAAATTACCGGAGGTCCACAAGAAGATTATTGCTAACTGACCAAAGTGAGAAGCAAAAATTTTTTGGTAAAGACGCTCTTCAGTAATATCATCATGGCTCTCGAAGTCATGTGCGGTAGCAATACCGAACCAAATACGACGAGTAGTTGGGTCTTGGGATAGGCCCCGACTGAATTTCGGAAATCTTGATGCCGTAATGCTTTTCGGATCCTCCTAGCCATTATCCTACTGCAATGATTCTTGCTAGGAAGAATGCCCATGTCGTGGCAATTCCACCCAGGAGGTAATGAGCTACCCCCACAGCACGGCCTTGTACAATGCTTAAGGCTCTAGGCTGGATAGCAGGAGCAACTTTTAATTTGTTGTGAGCCCAAACGATAGATTCGATGAGTTCTTGCCAGTATCCACGACCACTAAATAAGAACATTAGACTGAAAGCCCAGACAAAGTGAGCACCCAAGAATAGAAGACCATATGCAGATGACGAGGAACCATAGGATTGGATTACTTGAGAGGCCTGTGCCCATAAAAAGTCGCGAAGCCATCCATTAATGGTAATTGAACTTTGTGCAAAATTTCCTCCTGTAATATGAGTCACTATCCCTTGGTCACTTATACTACCCCAAACATCAGATTGCATTTTCCAGCTAAAGTGAAATATTACCACTGAGATTGAGTTATACATCCAAAATAAACCTAGGAAAACATGATCCCAAGCAGATACTTGACACGTTCCTCCCCTTCCGGGTCCATCGCAGGGAAAACGAAAACCAAGATTAGCTTTATCGGGTATTAAACGAGAACTGCGAGCAAATAAAACACCTTTAAGTAGGATCAATACAGTTACATGGATAGTAAATGCATGAATGTGATGTACCAAAAAGTCTGCGGTTCCTAACGGAATTGGTAACAAAGCCACCTTGCCACCCACTGCTACTAAGTCACCACCTCCCCAGGTTAAGCTGGTGCTTGCTGCTGAATTGGGAGCCGTTAAACTAGGTGCTAGAGCATGGGTATTTTGTACCCATTGGGCAAATACAGGTTGTAATTGTATAGCAGTATCTGAGAACATGTCTTGGGGACGTCCTAAAGCACTCATGGTGTCATTATGGATATATAAGCCGAAGCTGTGGAACCCTAGGAAGATACATGCCCAGTTGAGATGTGATATTATTGCATCGCGGTGTCTAAGAACACGATCTAATAAATTGTTGTATTGGGTGGTTGGATCGTAGTCCCTTACCGTGAAGATGGCTGCATGTGCAGCAGCTCCAACTATGAGAAATCCACCAATCCACATGTGATGTGTGAACAAAGAAAGTTGAGTACCATAGTCAGTAGCCAGGTATGGATAAGGAGGCATGGAATACATGTGATGAGCTACCACAATTGTTAAAGAACCTAGCATAGCTAGGTTGAGAGCCAATTGAGCATGCCATGAGGTGGTTAGAATATCATAAAGGCCCTTATGCCCTTCACCTGTAAATGGACCTTTATGAGCTTCTAGAATCTGCTCCAGGCTATGACCAATGGCCCAATTAGTTCTATACATATGACCGGCTATAAGAAAAACAACTGCAATAGCTAAATGATGATGGGCAGTATCGGTCAGCCACAACCCCCCCGTTATTGGATTTAGTCCTCCACGAAAAGTTAAAAAATCCGAATATTCTGACCAATTTAGGGTAAAGAATGGGGTTAGCCCTTTAGCGAAACTTGGATAAAGTTGAGCTAAAAGATCACGATTTAGAATGAATTCATGAGGAAGAGGGATTTCTTTAGCATCTACTCCAGCGTCTAAAAGTTGGTTAATAGGTAGAGAGACGTGTACTTGGTGTCCTGCCCAGGATAGAGAACCTAATCCTAAGAGTCCTGCCAGATGATGATTCAACATAGATTCTACATCTTGGAACCAGGTCAATTTGGGAGCAGCTTTGTGGTAGTGAAACCAACCAGCAAAGAGCATTAACGCTGCGAGAACCAATCCACCTATTGCAGTAGAGTACAGTTGTAATTCACTAGTTATTCCAGAGGCTCGCCAAAGTTGGAAAAAGCCAGAGGTTATTTGTATTCCCCGAAAACCTCCACCTACATCTCCATTTAGAATCTCCTGACCCACTATTGGCCAAACAACCTGAGCACTAGGTTTAATGTGAGTAGGATCACTAAGCCACGCTTCATAATTGGAGAAACGAGCCCCATGGAAGTACATACCGCTTAGCCAAACGAGAATGATGGCTAATTGCCCAAAGTGAGCACTAAAGACTTTGCGAGAAATATCTTCCAAATCATTGGTATGACTGTCAAAATCATGAGCATCGGCATGTAGGTTCCAAATCCAAGTGGTAGTATTAGGGCCCTTAGCCAGAGTCTTTAAGAAATGCCCAGGTTTAGCCCATTTCTCAAAAGAGGTTTTTACAGGATCCCTTTCTACCGTAATTTTGACTTCTGGTTCCGGTGAACGGATAGTCATCGAAGTTCTCCTCTTTCCGGATAGGACACGGGGGAAACCCGCCAAGAGTAATTGGTGAACTTCTGAAAGCTATAGATTCTCCAAACTTTTTTCCTTTACCGGTTTATAACTGGGACGACTATGATACAGAAGCTACCTAGGGCAGGTATTCAATTTTATTATGACACACCTCGAAGGTGCTTAATGGACCACTATTTGATTGAGTTCTTCTTTAGCTCACAATTGTATTATTACAATAACTATATCATTATATAAGATCAGTTTTGATAAGTCTTTACCCAGCCTACATTTTATATGCATATACAATGTATACAGCCTAGCTTGTATCTCGTAAAGCAAACAATAAATATGAATATATCGTAATATGATACGGAAAAGACGTAAATATATTATGTATACATAATGTATCATCCGATAATGATTGGTTATTCCACAATAATGACCAAATATGGTTGGTTATCCATAAATGAAATGGTTGAAAACGTTTCTATCTTTTGTTAGATTTCTTCTCATTCCTCCGAATAGGAACCTATTAAGCATACATAGATAATCTTACTTTTTCTATGAATGCTTAATTTATTCCTACAACGAAAGGGTTGTAAAGGAAGAGACTATAAAGGGAGGGAATAATAAAAAAAAAAAAAGAATCTAATTCGACTACTAGATGGGATACAATTATAACCGTTCCTCCAAATCCCATATAATATAAAAAGCCGAGAATATGGAAGGATCAATTATAAATGTATGTTATGAATCTTTAAGACGTCCTGCAATTTTCAACCAATTCTGTGCTTCAATGTAATTACTTGGAGCAAGTGATATAGCTTGTTCCCAGTAATCAGCAGCTTTGTCGAACCAAGCTTCGGAAGTCTCAAAATCCCCTTGCTGAATGGCTTGCTCTCCTCGGTCGGGATAGGTCAGTCAACTCCAAAAAGGTTCCCTCCCTTAGAACCGTACTTGAGGGTTTCCTACCTCATACGGCTCCATCAAATATTATTCAGTTTCCCTTTTACGTACATACATAACATAAATGATGAAATAAATCAAAGAAAATTTATTTGCAAACTATGCTATGGATTTATGTACTCAAAAAAGAAGCCGGAATAGTTGGTGAAGTATGTTTGGGATTGAACCCCGAGCAGGGGAACCAAATCTTATCCCTTCTCCTACCAAGAACGGGAATTGAATCCAAAAAACATCTCTCTCTTTTTTTTTTTTTAGAGATGTAATTTTTTTTTCGAATGGTAACTATCTTACTCCAAAAGATTCTTTTTTTTTTAATACTCGATCGAAAATTTTAATTTATTGAAAAGTGTTTTTTTTTTTCCTTAGGATTCGATGCTACACCGCTGCTCGCTCATTAAATCGGCTCTATTACACAAGTTGATTTTATACTATACTTTTTTGTAAGTAAGCGGATTCTGTCGTATCAGCCCAAGCTTCCGATAATCGATCTTTGCGGCGCTTTCTTTATCAATTGAATCATCTTATCCGTAGAGCATATAGTATAGGCTTCATTCATTTCCCCATGTCCGGGCTTCCATGAGGATTTCCTTTCTACAGCTAATAAAAACTATTACTTAATAATAGTGAATATGTAGAAACCACCCTTTGTTCATTCCCGGTAGTTCTCAACCAGCAAATTCTGTAGTATAGATAGTCGCACGTAATGACAGATCACAGCCATATTATTGAAAGCTTGTGGCAAGGATGGATTTCGTTCTAATGCTTGGAAATAATATTCTAAAGCCCTCGTATGTTCTCCATTACTTGTGTGAATAAGCCCTATATTATACGGTATGTAACTTCGATCATAAGGATCAATTTCTAGGCGCATGGCTTCGTAATAATTTTGTAAGGCTTCCGCATATTCTCCTTCAGATTGAGCTGACATTCGTTACGGTTGCTCGAGGAAACTGAGCCCCGCTTCAAAACCGTACGTGAGATTTTCACCTCGTACGGCTTCTCCTGTATGGTGTACAAGAAGGGGAATGCTCTATAGAATCAAAAAGATTCTTACCCAACATCATAAACTGGCAGGGGCTAGTGTCTCCATAATTTATCTCTAGCCATCCTTCTTGCAAGGATTAATTTCTGTTGTTAGAAATATAAACTTTAACAATTTCTTCGTTCTCAACGCTTCGTATTTTCCAGGGGTTCGCTACTTCGGCAACCTTCGATGGTTATATGGGTATCCAGAATACAAACGAGATGGAAGTTCGTTGTCCCAACCACAAATTCTTTATCAGCTTCGGAAAGCGGATAATTTGTATGAACTATAACGAAGCCTTTGTGTTGCCGATTCCTACACGTAGTGCTTCTCCCCTATGCATGTCCATGGAATAAAAACTTACTTTCTTTTTCAAAGTCTATTTTTTTTTTTTTCATGGGTTCAACCCCTTGCTCAATACCATAATTCATAGGAAATTGAAGTATCTAGGGCTGCATCAACCGAGGATACACGGTGGAAGGAATTGTCTCATTATATTCCTGAAACTCACCTTCACTAAGCGTAAGTTTCATATGTTCCCGGAATCAAGAATCGAATCACACCATCTCTGTAATAAGTAGATGCTTCTTTTTCCCTTCGGGTAGTTGGAATTACCCGCAACAGAATATCTGCTACAATTGTAGAAGTCTTATCAATAAAATTATCGTTTCTCTGGGATCTAGGCATAGTCAGTTATAATTCCGTTAATCTTTCACCATTTTTTTTTGAGGATAGATCCATAAATGAGCTTTCATTATATTATGAAAAATCATTAACATCTTTTTATTTTACTCGAGATTGGGAGTGAGTGTGTAAAGGCATCTCAATCCAATCCCCTTACGAAAGATTCTCGAATCATTATTCAATAACCAGAAAAAGATTCTTTTCCGGAGAAAGCAAAGAATTCTAAAATTCAATTTTAATTTCATTAGTTCATAAGCAATTCTGACTGAAAGGTAGAATCATCAATATAAATAACCTTTTTTTGTACAACTCTATCACAAATTTATTGTTTTCAGTATTTGTGATGATCCTCGAATAATCATGTTCCTTCTTTTTACTAGACGGGCTGGGGAACTAGGAAGGAATAAAAAGAATAATATATATGTGTCATTATTAATAATGACACATACATATACATATAATATCAAATAGAATCTGCTTTTGTTTTTTAGAGATCTAAGTTCCGAAGAGGTTAAATTTTTGAAATGTATCATTGATATTTAGGAGGGGTTATTCGTCTTTTCAGATGTTTCTTGAAATTTAAAATTCTTTCGTTTTTACCTTGTTCCGGGGAATCGGGACAAAATAGAATAGAACTGATTCTACCCCAATAATAACAATTACTAAAAGGATCTTGTTATCTTATAAAGATATGGATTAAACTGGAGAAGTACCATAGGAAAAGGAAAGATGGCCGAGTGGTTTAAGGTGTAGCATTGGAAATGCTATGTAGGCTTTCGCTTACCGAGGGTTCGAATCCCTCTCTTTCCGTATTCACACCTCGATTCTTTGAGATACATTATTTATTAATAATACAAAAATCTTTTTGAATTGTGTTTTATATCATTATTTGGATAGAATAACTATGCAGGAATATCTCTAATTCGATCCATAATATATAGCAGATAATGGAACTTTGATTAGTAATTGATTCGTGGTAGAACAAACAAAACATATGGTATGGGAGCAATAAAAAGAGATCCGAATCCCCATAAAGCAATTTTTTCTATCTGAAGAATTACCATTGGAAACCCGAATATTCTCTATAAAAACCTATAAAAACATCAAGCATTTTTTTTCTTTTTTTTTAAGCTTGACGAGAATGATATTCCACAACTAGCAATTCCTTAATTTTTGAATCAATCCATTCACGATCTATTATCTGATTAACTAATCCTATATTTTGTGATGAATGGAAAGTCGAATGATTCGGTTTTTTATATTTACGAGAGGAATCTCTATTTCTTGTAATCATAGCTTGAGATTTTGGCCGATTCCTCATAGTAATAATATCTTTGGGTTTGCAACGATAACTTGGTATGTTTATTGTACAAGAATTGACCAGAATATGTTTATGGTTAACCATTTGTCTTGCTCCGGGAATGGTAGGAGCCATACCCAATCCAAGAATGATATTATCTGAACGCATTTCGAGTGATTGTAATGATACTTGGCCTGTTGAGCCCTTGGCTCCCCTAGCAATACGAACATATTCAAGTAATTGTCGCTCGGTTAATCCGTAATGAAAACGCAACTTCTGTTTCTCCTCCAAACGAACACGATATTTAGAGGCTTTTTTACTAGAAGTAGATCTGTTAATAAAATCAGGCTTTTTTTTGTGCGTTTTCTGAGTTGGCCCTGGTAACCTCCCCAGACGGCGTATTATTTTTACGCGGGGTCCTCGGTAACGGGACGTAGGAACTCCTTGTTTTGCAATAAAAATTGATGAAAGGGTGATAGCATACATAAACTATCCGGTGATGAAACAAATGTTTAATCTGAAGAAATCTTTCTTTTTTTTTTTTTCCCGGAAAGAATCAAATCTTTTCATTAGAGATTATTCCAATTTGTTTCTCCTCGATTCCCTAATTATTCTTTTCATATCCAATTATCGATCTCTCTCATATCTAGAGAATATCTTAACAGAGATTCAATAAACAAACAAATGGAAAGAAATGAATAATCATCCCCATTCTTTTATTTTTCCGAATAATTATAATAATTATAATAATGAGAGAGACGGGGAGAAATGACAAAGGAGGAGCCAGCTATCGGAGTCAATCAAACCGATGACCATTATATTACAAGTGCGGTACTCTAACCTCTGAGCTAAGCAGGCTTTATTAAAAAGAAAAGAATTACGCTATGTTTTTATAAAGAAAGGAACAAACACTTTTAAATAATATCCATAATAAAAAGCTATTTAACCTCCATAATTCAACGAATGATATAGGTTGTATTCAAATTCAATAATACAGATTGTATTTCAAATTCAATAACACAGATTGTATTTAAGCATAACTGAATATAAAGAATTGTGACAATGATAAAATCTGAATTGATATGGATAAAAAAAATCTTTATTTTTTCGATTCAGGTAGGAACGAACATTGCATGAAAACTGGAAAAAGGCTATAATTATTTCTGGTCATGGTAAATAATATTAAACATAGAATAGAAAGATATGTTTTTCTTTATAGTTCAATAAATAGGTTTTGGTGAAACTACAGAAATAAAACATGGAATAGAATATGCTTCATTCTTATTCTTTCGGAACGGAGGAGGGTATGGCGGAATTGGTAGACGCTGCGGACTTGATTGGATTGAGCCTTAGTATAGGAACTTACTAAGTGATAGCTTTCAGATTCAGGGAAACCTCGGTGGAAACAATAGGCAATCCTGAGCCAAATTCCGTTGTTTCATTTCATGAACGAACGGGATAGGTGCAGAGACTCGATGGAAGCTATCCCAACGAGTGATCCTCAATACCGTATCTATGAAATAAATCATATAGATATGAATTATATGATATAATGTTTCATCTATTCCTGAAGAGGAAGAAGTGAAAGATACTATCATAGATCATACTCAGATCATGTTATTGTTTGATCAATAATAAGATGCTTAAGTTGATTTAAAATTCGAGGGTCATTCATCATTCAATATATTTATTTTTCTAAAAGATATCTATTATCTAATATCTAACGGATCAATCTTATAGTGGATGATTGGACGAGGTTAAAGATAGAGTCCGATTTTACATGCTAATATCAGCAACAATGTGAATTGTAGTAAGGAGAAAATCCGTTGGCTTTATAGGCCGTGAGGGTTCAAGTCCCTCTATCCTCAGAGAAAGTTTGATTTATTCCAAATTAAATATCCAATTCAATATTGGGATTTAATACTTTCGGTGGAAAAAATTCCCACAGCTATAGTAGGGAATAGCCAACAAAGAAAGTTGAACAGTATCAAATTTTTCATTTCATAATGGGATTCGGAATGGGATAAGGAGGCGACCGAGAACCAACCGGCGAACCCTTTTTATTTGAAAAACAAGTTTAAAAAGATTGCGATTAAAGTCTATTTTGTGTAATAAAAGATTGCAATTAAAGTACATTTTATGTAATAATAATAATATGATGGAGAGTAGATGAAGAGTAACTTATACCGAACCATTAAAGATTTGTTTATCAGTTACTTTTTCCATCTATACTATAATTCCCCACCCTCTATAATAGATAAGATTTTTTTGGGGGTTTGAGCATAAAAATCCCCAACCGATTAAGGTTGGGATTTAAGATTCATTCACTTGGTTACAAATGAGCTTTCGGACGGAAGGGTGGGGAAAGGTGGAGCCGGGATAGCTCAGTCGGTAGAGCAGAGGACTGAAAATCCTCGTGTCACCAGTTCAAATCTGGTTCCTGGCATACTAGAAATAGTGATAATTTCACTACCATGAAGGTATGATCATTTTTTTTTTAATGGGGAAGGGATCCATCGGTACGTATGTTTCGTTCCTTCCTAGTCCCAGTGTGTCTCTATCCCATCTCAACGCCTTTTCTTGGGGATCAATTGGAAAAATAAGGTTTTTATTGAATCTTTTTTCGGAATGAATATATGTCAAATATTATATTATTTTTTGCATAAAATGCGTGATCTTTGATCATGCATAAATGAATCAAGATCCTCTTTATATAATATAAGAAGGGAGGTCTTTGTTGTTGCAAGTGGATGGGACCATGCCGTGCTACTAGCAAGAACCTCCTGATCTTCAAATAATCCTATTTAAGAAACAATAAGATATTATTAATCGGAAGAATAGTCATTGCAAAAATCTTTATTATTTCTATCTGAAAAGAATCCTGTGGCTCGTAAAAATCAGGCACAATATGATCCTTGCGTAAAGGCCAACCAATCCGGGTATCAGGCATCAATATACGTTCAAGACGTGGATGACTTTCATGAATAATTCCCAGCATATCATACGATTCCCGTTCCTGGAAATCGGCACTTTTCCGGATCCAGAAGACAGAGGGAATTCTAGGGTCTTCTCTCGAAATAGAAACTTTTGTACATAATTCTTCGGGTTGATCTGCATCATCTTGTACTCTCGTTGGGTGATATACACTAGCCAATAGCCCCCCTGGAGCCACATCATAAGCGCACTGAGAACGAGGATAATTGGAACCATAAACGTATGAAGCGACAGCTACAGAAGGCCAATCCTCGGATTTTATTTGTGAAGTCTCTATGCCTTGGTAATCGAAACCCAAGGACCTATGAGCTAACCTATGTTTGGTTAGCCAAGCTGATAATCGGCCCTACATTTCATTATCTGTAGAAGTATTTGTAGAAAAATCCAACGTATTAATTAAAGTAAAAATTTTGATGGCTCGTTCTTTCGTATCAGATCCCTCTCTTATTCATTAATCCTTGGAAAGATACTTAACTCTTGTATTCCAGTTGTTTCGGGAGGTATTTCTGAAAAAGGGTCCAATTGAGTTTCGGGAAACTGACGAAGTAACCGTTGATTATATTCCCCAGTACGAATATTGGATATAAATTCAAACTGATGATCTGAAGTAAAGAATCTATTTCCTTGTTCAAGCTTAGTTTCATATTCATGCGTTTCCCGAGCTACCCTTTTACGAAGTTTAACTATAGCATCTATAATAGCCTCTGGTTTTGGTGGGCAACCCGGTAAATAAACATCTACGGGAATTAATTTATCTACTCCGCGAACAGTGCTGTAAGAATCTGTACTGGACATACCTCCCGTAATGGTACATGCTCCCATAGCAATTACATATTTGGGCTCGGGCATTTGTTCATACAACCTTACTAAAGAAGGAGCCATTTTCATGGTCACGGTGCCAGCCGTTATTATGAGGTCAGCTTGTCTGGGACTGGATCTTGGCACCAGACCATAGCGATCGGAATCAAATCGTGAACCAATTAACGGGGCGGATTCGATAAAACAACAACTGGTACCATAGGGAAGTGGCCATAAACTGGAAAGCCTAGCCCGATTCGGAAGATCATTAAAAGTAGTTAAGACAATCGAATTTGGAGTTGTCCGATCAAGTAAAGATGAATCTATTGAATTTATCACTGGCTTTATAAAATTATCAATCTTATTTTCACAGCTAAAATATTTGTAGTTTAAGACCATTCCGATGCTCCTCTCCGCCGTGCATAAACCGAACCAACGATTGGAATAATAACAGGAATTAAAGCTTCGATGAAAGCAGGTATACCCAATTTGCGAAAACTCATAGCCCATGGATAAGGGAAAACTGTTTCAACATCGGGAGTAACAGGAACTGGAGCAAACATATAATAACGAATCTGGAATTGGATCCGAGCATCTCCCATAGGTTCTATACCTGATTCGTAACTAATAAACTTTTCTGGTCCTTTACTAACAGGTGCTAAAGCACCGGAAATTGGAAAAGCTACCAGGGGAATCAGGCTAGCTATTGGTAAAAATAGCAAGAAAAAATTGTATTTCGGGATTGAGAACATGAACACACTCCCGTGAAATAGAACTATATGGGATTGTCGATTCTATCGATTGAATCCCTATCGAAGAATGAATAAACGGAGTATTTACTATACATATATATTATATATATATCCCCTTGTTTAAATTTTATTGATCATTAATCGAGTGGGACCATGCAGCGAATACGAAAATTCTATCGATCAATCTATTTATTTAATTTTCATTTACTTCAATAGTTTACCTGACCTATGTGTATCTTTGTGATATTCTTGACGGCGCCCCGCGCAAGTGTAATTGTTTCGCAACTTACCATACCGAACAATTAATGAAATAAATGAAGAGGCAACTTTTTTTTGTGTGGTAACGATCCGGTATTGCGCAAATTTGCCTTTCCAAGAGCTTTTGGCGCTGAATGGAATGAACAACGGGATCAGTGATGTTGGCAGGACATTTCCCTATACGTACCTGTTAAGCTGCTTCTTCGACATATTATATTCATCATGAGGTTTTAACATTGGGGAAGAATAGAGAAAGGTTGAAAGATATTCATATACATACCTTCTTTTATTGGTTAACCACGCGACTCGGCCACAACCATTCGATTCAAAAATGGCTATGATTTATACTGTAAAGATCATTGAGAAATAATCTAATATTCCTTATCCTTACCGAAAAACCAAATCTTTGATTGATTTAAGTCTTTTAGAACAAAGAGAGTCTTATTATCCTATTATTCATTACCCGAGAAAAAAAAAAAAAATACCTCGGATCAAATTTGATGGAGAAGGAAAAACTGCTTCGGTATTTCTAACGATTCTCTCCTTTCCTTCTCCCCAACTAGAAATTCCTATTAATTTAAATTTATAGAAATTTCTATAACTGTGAAATAATTGGGTTGGAGGTCGGGAAGAATTACCATTTACATAATGGGTTATAGGTACCATACCGAACCTAGTGGAGAGAGGGTGTAGGGCTATACGGATTCGAACCGTAGACATTCTCGGTGAAACAGCTCAATCTTGTTCTTCCTAGAGAATATGCTTTGAACTGCTTTTGGAACCCAACATGCATCTTTCTCGCATTGGGCTCTTCCATCAACCAAGGAAGGGATTAGTTGGTCTGCCATCCTTTCTTCTTCCAAAAAGAGATAACAGGATGGCTCCGTGTGCTTAAAGAAATTTCCCAAAGCAATCCCAAAGTCTTTCAAAAAGTTTATCATGTTGACGTGGGTCTGCCTGATTTCCCAGCATGGATTTGATTTACTCAAAAAGAGTTTCTATTGTTCGAGGAAAGAGTATGAGACTCTATACACCTTTAAGTTCATAGAACGAAAATAGAATATCTTGGGGTCCTCGTATTGTCCCCATCATGCTTAGCATTGAATAAAATAGGATTTTACCATATCAACATTAACTAAATTGTGAATCTAAGTGATAAACTTCAATCCCAATTTTTTGTCATGCTACTGTTCTCCTGGATCGATGGAGTAAGACATAGATATTTCACATAAGATCTCTTATGTGAATCGAATGAATCGATAAACATTTTTTGAGAGGCATTGGCGCACGTGTAAACGAGGCGCTCTACCGCTGAGCTATAGCCCTTTTCTTCCATTCAGATAATAACTTTATCTATTAACTTCTGTCAAGGTGGATATTGCATCATATAAAATGCTTTAACAAATCTTATTGGATTATTGCCAAAACCGTGTTGCTTATAAGTGCAACAATGGTTACAATGAAGATGACCTACTTAACTCAGCGGTTAGAGTATCGCTTTCATACGGCGAGAGTCATTGGTTCAAATCCAATAGTAGGTAAAACTTATTAGATTCTATTGAAGGATCAATAGCACCTAATAAGTTTTAATAATCAATCTCTTAGTAAAAAAGTAATTTTTAGTAAAAAGAGAAAGGTTTTGTTTTTGGAAATCCATTTCTCTCCGTTACTTACTAAAAAATAGTTTAAACTTACTAAAGAGTAGTTTAATTAGAAGCAGAAGAAAAAGTAGTATTGATAGCTTCTAACCGTGCTTTAGCTCTTTTGGACGCCAAATTAGCCTCAATAGTTTGTTTTCTACCTTCAACCTGAGCCAGGTCAGTCTGAGCTTTTTGGAAAGCCTCTCGAGCCTCTTCAGGATCGATCTCTGTAGCTTCTTCCGCCTCATTTACCAATATAGTTATTTGATTATTGTCCATCATAGCAAACCCGCCCATTAACGCCATAGTAGACCATTGCCCATTGAGACGTACTTTCATAATTCCTATATCCAAAGCTGTAAGAAGTGGAGCGTGATTAGGTAATACGCCAATTTGACCACTGTTGGTAGATAGAATGATCTCTTGAACTTCTGAATTCCGGACAGTTCGATTAGGAGCCATTACACGAAGATTTAGGGTCATTTTCTTCACTCTCCAAATGCTTGTAAGGTTGCAGCCTTCGCGGTAGCTTCATCAATATTACCTACTAAATAAAAAGCTTGTTCGGGGAGACCATCCAATTCTCCGGAAAGGATCATTTGGAACCCTTTTATCGTTTCTACGAGAGTAACATATTTTCCCGGAGAACCAGTAAAGACCTCTGCTACAAAAAAAGGTTGTGATAAGAAACGTTCGATCTTTCGTGCCCTTGCTACAGTTAAACGATCCTCCTCCGATAATTCATCGAGTCCAAGAATAGCTATAATGTCTTGAAGTTCTTTATAACGTTGTAAAGTTTGCTTAACTCCCTGCGCAGTTTCGTAATGTTGTTCGCCCACAATCCAAGGTTGAAGCATAGTAGAAGTTGAATCTAAAGGATCTACAGCCGGATAAATGCCTTTGGCAGCTAATCCTCTCGATAGTACAGTAGTAGCATCTAGGTGTGCAAATGTTGTAGCAGGGGCAGGGTCAGTCAAATCGTCCGCAGGTACATAAACTGCCTGGATGGAGGTTATAGATCCCTCCTTTGTGGAAGTAATTCTTTCTTGCAAAGTACCCATTTCTGTGCTGAGAGTTGGTTGGTAGCCCACAGCAGAAGGCATTCTACCTAATAAAGCAGAAACTTCAGATCCTGCTTGAACGAAACGAAAGATATTGTCAATAAATAGAAGTACGTCTTGCTTATTAACATCTCGAAAATATTCGGCCATGGTTAGAGCGGTTAAACCAACTCTCATACGAGCTCCTGGTGATTCATTCATCTGACCATAAACTAAGGCTACTTTTGACTCTGAAATGTTTTGTTCATTAATCACCTTTGATTCTTTCATTTCCATGTAGAGGTCATTCCCTTCGCGGGTACGTTCTCCCACTCCAGCAAATACGGATACACCTCCATGAGCCTTAGCAATGTTGTTGATCAGTTCCATGATTAGTACTGTTTTTCCCACCCCAGCTCCTCCAAATAATCCAATCTTTCCTCCACGACGGTAAGGAGCTAAAAGATCTACTACTTTAATTCCTGTTTCAAAAATTGATAATTTAGTATCTAACTGTGTAAAGGCTGGAGCAGGTCTATGAATAGGAAATGTTGTGCTAGCATCTACGGAACCTGAATTATCGACGGGTTCTCCAAGAACATTAAAGATTCGTCCAAGAGTAGCTTCACCAACTGGCACACTTAGAGGGGCTCCTGTGTCAAAAACTTCCATTCCTCTAGTTAGACCATCCGTAGCACTCATAGCTACAGTTCTAACCTTATTATTTCCCAATAATTGTTGTACTTCACAAGTAACACAAATCTCTTGACCAGCCGGATTTCGGCCTTTGACTATTGAAGGGTTATAAATATTGGGCATCTTACCTGGAGGAAAAACCACATCTAAGACTGGACCAATAATCTGAGTAATGTGTCCTACATTCCTGTCAACAAGTGCGGAAACCCCAAGAGCAAGAGGATTTTTTTTCATGAGATTCCAATAGTATTAAATTTTTTTGCTGATTTTACTGATAAAGATCCTTGGTATCAAGTCGATCGGTTCGGTTAATAATGAATGAATAAAGTTACACTTACATCTCGCCTTACCTATTCACATTCAATATAAATTAGTCAATTTCTATTCTAGCTCATACTCCCAATATGTGTAAGAGAGTTCTTTCTATTCTATTCTATTCTTAGGTGAAAATGAAGGACTTTCGCGGAATTCTATGTAGAATGGGAATTTCGATCATGAATACTAATTAGCCTCTTTTCTTTTTTTTTTTTTTCTCATTTGAAAATTGAATACTTTAATTTATTTCTATTCTCATCAACCAACCAGTTTAACACTTAAGAGGTTCCGGGTCAATCTGGGTAAGACTCAGGAAGAACCTTGAACAGAATCTGTACCTCCTATATCAAAAGTATTTTCTTCCAGGTTATGAATAATAAATTAATTGGGCATTATCCCTTGTTTCCGGGGGTATATCGTTGGTGTAAGTGGTGCAGAAAGGATTCTCCTTTCATTCTCTCTCCTCAAAAAGTAATTGATATCTACGCAAATATTTGTTTGGAAACAAATGTTTCAGCTTTGTGCGAAGAATAAAAAAAAAAAAAAAGACTTACTAATACTAAGATCTCACTAATATTAAAGCAACTAGGTTGCATCACATATCAAGAATAATATACAATGGTAGTGTTTCACCATCGGGGAAGTATCTCCGCCCGAAGATAGGCAAGTATAGTAGGACGGATATTCTATTCATCGTCTTGCAAAAATTTTGAGTATTTGTCGAGCAGACCTTATCCTTGCAAGAGTTATCAATTGAATTGTAGGGAGGGACCCACGTCACCACAAACGGAGACTAAAGCGAGTGTTGGATTCAAAGCTGGCGTTAAAGATTACAGATTAAATTATTATACTCCTGATTATAAGACCAAAGACACCGATATTCTGGCAGCATTCCGAATGACTCCCCAACCCGGAGTACCACCTGAGGAAGCAGGAGCCGCAGTAGCTGCTGAATCTTCCACCGGTACATGGACCACTGTCTGGACCGATGGACTTACTAGCCTTGATCGTTACAAAGGTCGATGCTATGACATCGAACCCGTTGCTGGAGAAGAAAATCAATATATTGCCTATGTAGCTTATCCTTTGGATCTGTTCGAGGAAGGTTCTGTTACTAACATGTTCACTTCCATTGTAGGTAATGTATTTGGATTTAAAGCCTTACGAGCTCTACGTTTGGAAGATTTGCGAATTCCTCCTGCATATTCCAAAACCTTCCAAGGTCCACCTCACGGTATCCAAGTTGAAAGAGATAAATTGAACAAATATGGTCGTCCTTTATTGGGATGTACTATTAAACCGAAATTAGGTTTATCCGCTAAAAACTACGGTAGAGCAGTGTATGAATGTCTTCGTGGTGGACTTGATTTTACTAAAGATGATGAAAACGTAAATTCTCAACCGTTTATGCGTTGGAGAGACCGTTTCTTATTCGTAGCAGAAGCTCTTAATAAATCTCAAGCGGAAACGGGTGAGATTAAGGGTCATTACCTGAATGCTACCGCAGGTACATGTGAGGAAATGATGAAAAGGGCGGTATTCGCTAGAGAATTGGGAGCGCCTATTGTCATGCATGACTATTTGACAGGAGGTTTTACTGCAAATACTAGTTTAGCCCATTATTGTCGGGACAATGGTCTACTCCTTCACATTCACCGTGCAATGCATGCTGTTATTGACAGACAGAGAAACCATGGTATTCACTTCCGTGTATTAGCTAAAGCATTGCGTATGTCCGGTGGGGATCACATTCACTCCGGTACTGTGGTGGGTAAACTTGAAGGGGAACGTGAAGTAACTTTAGGTTTTGTTGATCTACTTCGTGACGACTACATTGAAAAAGACCGAAGTCGTGGTATTTATTTTACCCAAGATTGGGTATCTATGCCTGGTGTTTTGCCTGTAGCTTCAGGGGGTATTCACGTTTGGCATATGCCCGCTCTGACCGAAATCTTTGGAGATGATTCTGTATTACAATTTGGTGGTGGAACTTTGGGACACCCCTGGGGGAATGCACCAGGTGCAGTAGCTAACCGAGTTGCTTCAGAAGCTTGTGTACAAGCTCGTAACGAAGGACGTGATCTTGCTCGTGAAGGTAATGAGATTATTCGCGAAGCTTGTAAATGGAGTCCTGAACTAGCTGCTGCTTGCGAAGTATGGAAAGAAATCAAGTTTGAATTTGAGACGATTGACACACTGTAATTTAGTTAGTTTCACTAGTTGATTCATTTTTCTTTCACCCTACTAATCTTTGGAAAGAGATTAAGGTGAAAGAAAAATAGAAAAACATATTCTTCCTCTTTAAAGTTAAAGGATAAAAAAAAAAATAACCGAATCTTATCTTATCTTAGGGGAATCACTAAAAAACTGAGTTTTTCAGTCAAGATTCCATCCCATTTCAATAGGGTTTGCAGCTCGTGGATCCGAGCCCATGGTTCTGAACCATGAAGTCAAGGGTTCAAACCCCTTCTAGCCCACCGAAAAAGAATATGTATATACTATTTCTATATTCGATATTGGAACATAGAATTTTTTTTCTAACCAAAAAATCATAGTTTTTCCTTATTCAAATTGTTTTTCCAATCTGAATGAATTCCATTGGATAACCGGGAAAGGTTCTATCGTACCATCAATCATAAAAGATAAGTGATTACCATTCAAGCAAGCATCCAATTTAATAATAATTACGTTTTTGTATCGAATCATTCTATCTCGGATTAATAATGCAAAATCCTATTTTTCTATTAGATCAGAATATTAGAATTTTGAATTTGTATAGTCGAGCTTTTTAATGGGAGAGATAGAAAAACTTGCAGAGTGTGAATATATATATATTTTTTTTTATTGTTGGAGAGTCTTCAAAAAATTGGTTTGAAAATAAGCGCAGATTAGATGAATCAATTATAAACTCTATAACTATCAAAATTTCTGAAAAAGAAGATGATACAAATATGAATATAGACAAAAACTATATAGAAGTTGAAACTATTAATAGAGGATCACGGATTTTGTGTGACAGTCGTAAGAACAAAAATGCTTCAAACGACTCGAGACAAAATAGACGCACGCATCATCATTCGTGAAGAACACGGATAATCATCCGGGAATGAGTGGTACAGAAAGAGAAAGAATTGAACCTTCATTTGATCGTGGCACCCGGCATCTCAAAAACATGATGACTCGATGTTTTATTAGATTCTATGATAGAGATTCTTATAAGAATCGTATCACTTTTTATTAAAAACAAACAGGTTCAACTGATGTTATTCAGTTGAGTATGAGTAAATCGAAAGGGACCCTCATGTCATGGGAAGTCGTTTGGACGGGCCCCATTGTAGGTGAAAGGGTGCCCTATCAAATACGTTACCAGAAGATTTATACCATTAATTATTGTGTGAGGGAGTGTGTACATAAGAAAATAAAAAAATTTGAGTTCAACGCAAACGGCTAAGATTCCTCCTGCTCCATATATTCATCAAGCATAGAAAAATTTATTATAGTAATTCTTACATAAACTACCGCGAGTTTCGGTATGTTGGGAGATATTATTCCATTCATTATTTATTGCCGGACCTAAAGTATGTGTTGCATTCGCAGTTTAAAGAGTAATCGAAACCACATTCATTACGCCATAGAATATCTAACAGTTAAAGCTGAATCTTATTTGATCATGGCTTAATTTAATTGATTGTTTTACGTAATTTGCCAAGTAAAAAAATCAAATCTTATGTTATGGTTATGATTCAGCTCCCTGTAAAGAACGTAATAATTATTATTCTAGATAATTATTACGTTCTGTCTTTTCTTCGATCCACTGCTGTTTTTCATCCCCTATCATAAGTTGATCCACATCCAAAGATTTTTTACTTATCAAATCAGTTTTTATTCCATTCTTTCACCACTTAAGTGTTATAATCTCTTCGTATACGAAGAGATTATAACACTAATACAATCTTATTTAAGTGTTAATATTCTAATGGGAAGATATTTAACTCAATTTGGATTTGATAAAAAAAAAATATTGAATCAAGAATAATTTTCCAGAGAATTATTAATCAAAATCTTCAATAGAGAAGAAACATAATTTTTCATAAATCTCTCTCACGAGAGAGTTATAATTAGTTTCCCTATTCATTCCTACAAAAAAAAATATATATATATTATTTAAGGTGATTTTTTTACGACAGCAGCTTCTTACTCACATTCCATTTCCGTGCCCCTAGTAGGTTTAGTTTTTCCAGCGATTGCAATGGCCCTTTTGTTCATATATATTGAGGAGGACGAGATTGTATAAAATTTGATCTAATATAATCTTAATATTTTTCTAGATTTGAGAATGAAAGAATGTCTTTATTTCTTGTTCAAACAAGTATGGTAAAAACATTTTGAACGAATTTGAGGAATTTCTTGTTTCTTCATCCGCAACGAGTTCAAATTTATTTGGACCACCGTCTTTCAGGGAGAGCATACATCGGATATTAGTTCCTGTATGAAGAAACGAAAAGACTTTTCTTAAAAAAAAATCTCTCTGTAATAATAATAATATGATAAGAAAAGTCTTTTTTTATTGGTCGATATATATATATATATATAGTCGAGGAAAAATGAATGACCTCTAGAACAAGAAATTGAAATCTGCTATTTTGTCCTATCATTCCCGCTGTTTCTGTCTCATGACATTCAGCAAGATAAGATCCAGGAGACTCTGTTACGAATTGGCAATCCGAATGGCTTCGGGTGGAACCTATAGCAGGGTCTCGAAGAATAAGCAATTTTTGTCGGGCCCGCATTGTCTCGTTGGGTGCATTGGGATTCTTTCTGGTTGGAATCTCAAGTTATCTCGGTAAGGATCTGACACCTCTCTCCTCGTTATTATCTCAGCAAATTCTTTTTGTCCCACAAGGGATTGTAATGTGTTTCCACGGTATTGCAGGTCCGTTCTCCGGCCCCTATTTATGGTGTACCATTTCACGGAATGCAGGTAGTGGTTATAATCGATTTGACAAACGAGAAGGAGTTGTTTATCTTTCTCGTTGGGGATTTCCCGGAGAAAATCGTCGGATTCGTATTCGATTTTCCATGAAAGATATCCAAGCGATACGAGTGGAAGTTAAAGAAGGTATTTATCCTCGGCGTGCTCCCCACACGAAAGTAAAAGGTCAGCAGGATATTCCTTTGACTCGTACCGATGAACACTTAACCTTGGGAGATATGGAAGAAGAAGCTGCCGAGTCGGCTCGTTTCTTGCGCGTATCGATCGAGAGACTTGAAAATGAACCCCAGGATATTTTTTTAGTTGTTGAATAACAAATAATAAAAATGTAGAAAGATGAAATTTAGGGATTCAAAAAGTTCTTTCTTATGCGGTTCCCTCTTGTCGAAGTATAAGTAGCACTCACGAATTTGAAATCGGAAGTTCTTCAGTGGTTCTCAAATGTGCCTTCTCGTTCTTTAGAAGGAGCTTATAAAGCTAGCAAGCGAATACGGCATATCAAAAAAGATTATTTGTCCTATAAATGTTCGATTTTATATTCGAGACACCCTCGGCAAGCTATCGTTTCACATATGAATACGGAATTAAATAACTCCGTATTCATAATATATTGGAGTGTTTTAGAATGTAAAATTAGCATTCATTCACTAAATCTTTTGAATAAATTGAGATCGATTATATCAAAAGGATTTTATATTTTTATTGATCCACATTCGGTTTTCGTTGATCAACGGTTTTGCATTTTACCAGAATCAAATCTTTATAATATTTGGTCATACCCGTCGAATATTCCATTTTTCCTCTCTACTTCTCGAGAGCCAAGAGCTTCAAAAAAAATTAAGAAAACATTTGAAAAAAAAAGATTTTTTGATTATAGGAACTTTCAAAATAAAAATTATATTGTTTCAAGTGACTTATTTAGGAGAGAGCCGAATAAGATCGAACAAATGAATAGAAAATTAGCTTGGATTGAGGCAACTCCGAATGATCCAGATAATTGGAAACGATATTATTCCCTTCTTCCTTCCCTGCCCAAAATGGAGGATACCTCGGAAAAAAAATTATCCTTCTCGGAGTCAAAAGATTCGATAATCACCACGGTAGCTTATGAATCTATAGGTCTTGTACCTCGTTCCATAACTCGTACTTCATCTGGATTCCAAACAGGGTTGATAGGTCAGTCAAGTTCATTAGTACTTCATGAATTCCAATTGGCTAAGTATCAAACACTAGCCTCTCTACAATATATTGGATGTTCAATACTTATCCCTTGCGGAATTTCAATCTTCTTAAAAGGATGGTTTTTGGAACCTCGGATTGAAAATTGGTGGAATACTTACCAATCTCAGATTTTTACTAATTTTTTCCGGGAAGAGAGAGCCTTAGAGAGGCTCCGGGAAGTGGAAGAACTCCTTCGGTTAGATAAAATGATGTTAAATTCTCTAAAAGCTCAGTCACAAGATCTCAATATGAAGATTCATGAAAAAACAATTCAATTAGTAACGATGCACAATGAAGAGAGTATTCAGGCTATTCCGCATCCATTAACAGATATAATATATTTTGCTACTCTAAGTGCCTTGCTCATTCTGGATAGAGAGAGGCTCGCTGTTCTCAATCCCTGGATTCAAGAATTATTTTATAGCTTGAGTGATACAATGAAAGCTTTCTCCATTCCTTTATTCACCGATCCACGTATTGGGTTCCATTCGCCTCATGGTTGGGAAATATACATAGATTCTTTTTTATCACATTTAGGATTCGCTCGTAACAAACATATAGTATCCCGCTTTGTTTCAACCTTTCCAGTCATTTCAGATACAGTTTTTAAACATTGGATTTCCCGTCATTCAAATCGTATATCTCCTTCGATCGTAGCCACTCATCATACAACGAATGAATAAAAAAGGTTGTTTTTATTATTGGTCTTACTTGAGAATAGTATTTTTTTTTTTACCCCAGAACAGAATGAATTGCCGGCTATTTCCGTTTCGAATCAATTGATAATAGAAGTATATATACACTTTTCATTTTCCACCTTTATTGTTACTATAATGGCGGAGTTGCGGGCACAGGTAGCTATTGTAACAACTGGGATGTTGAAGGCACCCAACTCGTGGAAATATTTAGAACAAATAATCGAACCATGCAGAAACAAATTACTTATGATTGGATGATAAAGTTGGTGACTCGATCGATTCCGATCTTGATCATAATGACTACAATAGCTTGGCCATCTATCCCGGAAGCATATCCAATTTTTGCACAGCAAAGTTACGAGAACCCTCGAGAGGCAACTGGACGTATTGTATGTGCCAATTGTTACTTAGCTGAAAAACCTGTGGATATCGAAGTTCCACAATCTGTACTCCCGGATACCGTATTTGAGGCAGTTGTTAAAATCCCTTATGATATGCAAATAAAACAAGTACTTGCTAATGGTAAGAAAGGGGCTTTGAACGTGGGAGCTGTTCTTATCTTACCTGAAGGATTTGAATTAGCTCCTCCTGATCGTATTCCCCCCGAGATTAAAGAAAAAATGGGTAATCTTTATTTTCAGACTTATCGTCCTGATAGAAAAAACATTCTGGTAATAGGTCCTGTTCCGGGTGGAAAATACAGTGAGATTGTGTTTCCCATTCTTTCACCAGACCCTGCTACTAATAAAGAAGCTTATTTTTTGAAATATCCTATATATGTGGGTGGCAATAGGGGAAGAGGACAAATTTATCCCGATGGGAGCAAAAGCAACAATACGGTTTATAATGCTTCAGCCACGGGTAAGGTAAGCAAAATATTACGTAGAGAGAAAGGTGGGTATGAAATAACGATTGAAAATACATTGGACAGCCGTCCGGTGGTTGATATTGTACCCCCAGGACCAGAACTCATTATTTCGGAAGGTGAATTAATTAAGATTGATCAACCATTAACTAATAATCCTAATGTAGGTGGTTTTGGTCAGGGAGATGCGGAAATAGTACTTCAGGATCCGTTACGTGCTCAAGGTCTTTTGTTATTCCTCGCATCGGTTGTTTTAGCACAGATATTCCTAGTACTCAAAAAGAAACAATTTGAAAAAGTCCAATTAGCTGAAATGAATTTTTAGGTTCAGTTTATATATTGTTCGAAACAAAGTTAACTGAAGCGCCTGATCAGTAGAATCCCCATTTCATTTCTTATATCGATTGCTAATGTGTAATGAGATCATCGATTTTAGTTTCTATACATTCGTATAATATGTATGGTAACGGTTTCTTCAGAGACTGAGAGTCAGTCTGGAATATCATTATCCCCTTCCTTTACTACTATAAATTGGGGATACCACATCAAAATATGTATTTCAGAAGGGGTGACTCAGCAAGCATTAAGACATAGCATATCAGCTTGCCGAATGGTCTTCTTTTATTCCCCATATATTCCTATTTTAGGTGCTATAAAAGAATCTTTCTTATCTATTTATTTATTTAGAATATCTCTCAAGATAAAATAAAATGGATCTAGAATATATATTTTTTTTAGATCAAAAAACTGTTTCTATTTCGGGGAACAACATATCATAAAGCTCTTCTATTTACTTGAAGAGAATGACCTTTGTTCTTACCAAAAATATAATATTCTGAAACAGATCCACAGACGTAACGTATGGAGGAGAGACGGACAAACCCTTAGAAATATCAACATCTTTTCCCCCCCAAAAAATCGAAGTCGATTTTAATATTGAGGTACAGGAAGCCCGTGATCCTTTTGACCTTGTTCACCAATTACTAAGAGAATATGTTCTGCATATCCTTCTGAGAATTCTTCTAGCTTATCTTATAAAGAGTGGAAAACAGATGAATGGTATATAGAAAAGGCTTATGTTGTTTATTGCAGAAACACATGGGGTCCCAACTCCCTGGCTCGTTTCGAAGGTGTTCTTCTCCCCGGCCCGAATTACGCTCCAAATCCCATATTAAAAACATGGAATTTCCATAGCATAATCTCAGCCTTTACGAAAGTGAATAGTAATTCACCACATTCAATTTTTGGGAAAGGATAGTAATTTGTTGTTCTAGCAAGATTATTGATTTGTAAATTATTTTTATTTTCTTTTAATAAGATAAGAAAAACTTATGATAAATCGATCAAAAATTTAAGATGCTAAAAGATTTATCTGCATGATAAAAATGTCACTAAATGATGTGATGACATATTATCAATTGATTTTTTCTTTTATTTAAAATTATTAGATATATGGAATAATAAGATTCTCAAGAATCTTATTATATTTCGTTAATCTTTCTTATTTCTTATTGGAACCGGAAGACTCAATAAATGAATGAATTATTAATAAAACTTTGCCCATTTCAAGTTCAAAGTGAGCAAAGTTTTATTATCTATTGAGTCTGGGCGAACTAACCTACCCTTGCATTACAGTATTCCTTATACAGGTTCAGGTTTATTTATCCAGTCGATTCAATTATTACGGGGATGATCCTAATCCGGAGTATGGGCCATGAAAAGAAATACCTACTGGACCGATCACAGGGGTACCAACTACGGTACCTATTAGCCACAGGGGAATCCTTCCGGTGGTATTGGCCATTTATTCTACTCCCCTCACATTCCATTGGGTGGTCATGACTCCGAGACATGGACGGTCACGGACAATTAGAATCTTGGATCTTTCCGTATGAGGCAAGAAAGTTTATGCCGTTATTAATTAGAAAAGTGACTGGGAAATGGAACAGCAAGTACAAGGATTAGTAACAACCCCCAATAGAGGCTGGTACGATTTGATTCCACACTCTGTTTGTTCGGATTTGGTTGTGTCGTAGCTTCTTCACGCTCCAGATAAATAAGGTTGGTTTATCGTTGGATGGATTGCGTTGCTGATATTGATCCTGGGGAGAAAACCGTAGGTACAGCTAGTCCATGAACGGCCAGCCATCTAACTGTGAAAATTGGATAAGTTCTATCTATAGTCATTGATACCTCCTACAAAGATCTAGTAAATTCATCGACTTGTTCCAACGAATTGAAACGGCCGGTTATTAATGGAACCTCTTGTCGGCTCTCCGTAAAATACTCATTTGGCCGAGGACTCCCGAACACATCGTAAGCCAACCCTGTGCTGACGAATGACCAACCTGCAATGAACAAGGGAGGTATAGTAATGCTATGAATCACCCAGTACCGAATACTTGTAATAATGTCGGCGAAAGGGCGCTCTCCCGTATTCCCAGACATGGTTAGCTCCGTGTTATATATTCTTTGTAGACGCGAGGAGGAATTGATTCCATTATGGAGGATCGAAACCGGAAGATATGGAATCTACTGATATCTCCTTTAAACCTTGTTAGATTGTCAACCTTGTACCAAGGGTATCTTTGAAGCATACTGGACCAGTATAGCTAGCGTTCTTCCGACGCAGCAAGACAACTAACTTTCAATGGGAATAAAGGAAAGGAAAAAGAAAGAATAAGATTGAATAATTTGGTCATTTTATTAGCACTGTTTGACTAACTTAATCAATATTCAATAAACCCAGTGACTTGAGATCATTTTGCGTGACCTGACCTCAGATGAGAAGATTTTGAACGTAAAGAACCTATATGAATGTTTAAATACTGGAACCATTGGACGTATGGGTCACAGAGGGAAAAACCACTACAACGGATTACTATGGTTTTAGCGGTTACGAACAAATGTAAAGCCAGCCTTTTGAGATTGATGCAGCTCCAGGAGAAAGAGTGGGAGTGTTATAGCCCGTGTAGAATATGGGACTCCTGTGCGCGCTATGTTCACTCCACATGGATTTGGGTCGCACGGATTACACAGAGAATATGATTACCGATGTGGCACAGGTGAATAGAGAGCGAATATTTATCCTACGAACAAAAAAATATTCTTCGGCCGATTCCCAATGCAATAGTTTCTTCAAATAAGGAAGACCGAGTAAAGAATAGAGATTATTAAAATTAGTTAGATTAAAGATCTGTGAAACTTTGAGTCATTATGAGTTAGTTTACAGAAAGTAACATTCCCGCGATCCCGAGCCTCACATTAATGGCTTACCCTTACTGGGTATTCGTCTAGAGGTAAATACAAACGAAGATATTTATGATTAGGTGGATATCGAATTCCTGCATCCCAACATGAGATGGATAAAACTTTTCCTACGACTGTATAAGATTTTTGTTTCCTCATAGTTTGTGAAGCAATATCGATAGCATAGGGATAGGAATTAATTATTTTGGAGAAACTGTAAAAATAGTTGGATCGAAAGGAATTCGTAATAGAGTAGTATCATCATGGGTTTAAAGGAAAAAAGTTCCAAAAAGTCTTTATTGTTGGAGATAATGAATGTAAGAATTATTCTCTTTAGGGTCGAATACAAACAAGGGGAAAATGTACAATGTGGAATGGCGGTTGGGACTGCGAAATCCCATACTCGATTCAAAGCACAAGTCTATATTCCCTTCCTTGGAAGGAACAAACAAAAATTTCCTCCCCCCAGAACATCCTCCAAAATTTATGTTCGTATTACTGATGCAATTGATAAGATTGAATCATTTCAATACTATGTAATTCTGGCGAAAGAAATACAAATAGTAATGCTAGGTGATCGGATGAGAATATTCACTTTAATTGAACCTTTAAAACGAAAATAAAAGCGTTTCGCTATTCGTTGTGGAGATCATACAGTAGGAACTTGCGCGATTTCCGAGTCGTTTTATCAATTCACGGACTGGAAATCGATACGAATATGAAAAGTGATTTAGAATAACGATTATTTGAATATAGTTCTTCCTTTTTTACTTATGAAAAAGTATTTTTTATATCCCTCATTCCCAATCATATATTCTTCATATTCTTATTATGCGAGGGTAATGACGAATATAAGAAAGAATCTCGTTTCAATTGGATATTTTGTACTTCGAATTAATCTTTATTTTTTTGGTCATAAAGAGATTTAGGTAATTACTCTACAAGGGTGTATACTAAATTCGTTATCACCATTAAAAGTTTTTTCTATGTCTATTATACCTAGCTACTTCGTATTCCTATTGGCTGCTCTAACTCCAGCTTTAGTTCCACTTACTGGCTCAAATAAGATAAAACTTATCTAGAAAATAATGACGGGGAAAATCAAGGAAAATTTTCTGCCAGATGATGGTTATTGAGATTCACAGCAAACTTGGGTACTATCTAAGTTAGATATTGTCTTCGTTAACTCAGAAAGAAACGGTTGAAGCTTTGCCATCCGGAATCGTATCAGGTTCGATTCCAACAACTTCAGCTGGATTATTTGTAACTGCATATTCACAATACTGACGTGGTGATCAATTGGATCTTTGACCGAGGATTGGATTACGTTTAGCATCCCACACTTGCCTCCCTTCTTAGGGAGGTCAAATTGATCAATAAATTTTGCTGTTTTATCAATGAATCTAATTGAGTTCAAAATTTGATTATGGAAAAGGAAAAAACACATCAAATTCAATTTTATTATCAAATTCAATTTTATTATCAAAATCACGCTCTGTAGGATTTGAACCTACGACATCAGGTTTTGGAGACCTACGTTCTACCGAACTGAACTAAGAGCGCTTTTTTCGCATCACATAGGAGGTCGTGGATAGAGAGATAATCTTCTTTTATTCTCTCCTATTTCTTGAATACTTATTGCTTGTATTCCGCGAATACCTATTCGTTCGAAGATCTCTCATACGTATGAGATTCGGGTTAGGGATGACAGGATTCGAACCTGCGACATTTTGTACCCAAAACAAACGCGCTACCGAGCTGCGCTACATCCCTCCCAACTTTCATACAAGATGGATTGTACTTTATTTAAATACTTTATTTAAAGCCTCTTGCCTACATCGTCCCATCCCTATTTCCTCATCGTCCTTTCCTGTATCGCAATTCGTTATGGAATAATTCTAATAATTTAACTGTTTTTTTTTTTTTTTTTTTTTTGGGGGGGGGGGATTCTTAAAAACAAGGGAATCTTATATACAAGAACATTGAAATTGAAACTTTTGTATTTCCCCTATGAAAAGATTTGTGACTTGTTCAATAAAATCCTTTTTGATGAGGGATACTATACTGGAGAACAACCATTCATCGTAAATAATTATTATTCTTGGAATTCGAATAATTAAGTGATGAGATGATCGTATTTGATACTATTTATTCATTTATTTATTTAATAGTAGATAGAAATTCAAATAAATTATTATATATTTTTTACTGATTTATCGAGGTAGAATGGAAATAGTAACGTACACAAGAAAGAATTTAATAAAATTAATTACTAATAAATCACTTAAGAAGTCTCAAAGTAAAAAAGAATAGATTTCGCTTATTTCTATTGCTCTGTCATTACTTACTTACTTATATGAACCTTCGTAGAAAAATGAAAATTTAAACAAAAAATTTAGTAAGAATCCTTTCAATCCAGTTTATGAAAGCCGGAATAAAGTGATTTAGGGGGAGGAACTTGCAATGCAAGATGTAAAAACATATCTTTCCACAGCGCCTGTTGTAGCTACGTTGTGGTTCGGATCTTCAGCTGGTTTATCGACAGAGATTAATCGTTCTTCCCCGGATGCTTTAGTTCTTCCTCTTCCCCAAGGATAGTATACCCTTTTACCATTTCGAGTTTGACCACTTTTTGAGTTAACCTATTGGTTGGAAACTCCCAAATAAATATTTGAATTAAGTCTTATCGAAGAATCAAGTTCCAATGGGAAAAAGATGAGCTTGAAAATTTGACTTCATCGAAAAAATAGAGAATCTTATTGAATATCTCTAATAATGAAAAATTTTAAGAAAAAATTTTTCATTATTAGATTTTTCGCCATAAGATCAGAAACTCATTTGTCTTTTCAAGATTCAAAAAATTATGGCTGAGAGTAAAAATGTGAGAGTAACAATTACTTCAGAATGTACTAGTTGTGTCCGAAACGGTAATGAAAAACATTCAGGTGTTTCCAGATATACTACTCGGAAAAATCGTCGCAATACGCCTACTCGAATGGAATTGAAAAAGTTTTGTCCTTATTGTTATCAACATACTATTCACAAAGAAATAGGAAAATAAGCAGTATTGGGGAGGTTCGTGAAACAAACCATGGGCAAATCCGAGCGATCTTCTCGTAAACGTTCGCCACCAATTAGATCAGGAGAAACTGTTGATTATAAGAATATAAGTTTACTTTGCGGATTTATTAGCAAGCGGGGAAAAATCTTATCTAAACGAATGAATAGATTAACCTCGAAACAACAACGTTTAATGACTATTGCTGTTAAACGAGCTCGTATTTTAGCTTTGTTACCTTTTGTCAATAACGAAAGTTAATTGGATATTATTAATAATAAATCTCATTAATTAAGATGAAATCGAAATAGGTCACATAAGGAAAAAGATCTCGATTCTCTTATGGAAAAGAGGGGATCTTGACTTTATCTATCTATTTATTCATTCCCGAGATTTAGTAATTCTCTCGATGTTTATACCTCCCCGGAGTGAATCAATCCCCGGAGAGGTTTTTATACCTTATTCCCCTATCTATTATTCGTTAACCTCTCTCAAAATTGTGGAAGAGCTACTAATATCCAATATAGCTATCTGCGCGAGTATTTTACGATTCAAAAAAACCTGGTTTTTGTATGAATGTTGAATAGATTTAGTATAAGAAACTCCATTGTTTCGGGCTGCTGCATTGATCCGGGTAATCCATAGACGACGAAAATCTCTTTTTCGTTTACTTTTATCTCGATGGGGAGAAACTAAAGCCTTTATTACTTGCTGTTTACCGGTTCGAAAGATTCTCGAATGAGCTCCTCGAAACCCTGATGTGAGTTGAATAATATCTTTCCGGTGTTTCCGAGCCACGTAGCCACGTTTAACTCTAGTCGTTGTTGCTTACTATATAAAAAATCACTGAATATTTAAATGAAGAATGAATGTAAAAATTCTTATATTTGAATATTCTTTATAATAGATTTTGCTCTGTTGATAAATAGGAGCAAAGAATGGATATGGTTGAGTTGATTAAAACACCCGTTTCGTTGTGATTATCACAATATTATGGCGATTAAAGAAATATTATTGAAATTACCATTGTATTTTTCGGATGTACATCGAATAGGATGCTATTCGATAGAATGGCATCTTTTACATAAGGTCCGCTTTCTCTTTACTATCCTTCATGGAATGAGACCACCGATCTTTCTGATGTAGGGAATAAAGATTCCCATGGCTTTTGCTACTTCAACCTTCCTATCCACGAATTTTTTGGATTGGGCATCTGCTCAGTGAGCAAGGGATGGGACCTTGAACTGAGAAAAATCCGGGATTCCATCGTTTCTATAGTTTCTCCTTAAACGGTGGGGTACCCCCTATACGCCGGAGCCTCTTATTTCTCAAAACGAAATGAGAATGTTACCAGTGACTCGTATAGTTTTTGATCCCCAGCTCTACCCGATTCATCGAGCAAAAAAAGTCTTCTTACAATAAGACTTATCCATACAATAACGGCGTGTGATCGTGAGGGTTGGCTGGGCAGCTTACCTTGTAAGTCCGTTTTTGCGGCGATATAAGCATCATGCTTTTCGAATTGCATTTTCTTCCTCGCTCAATGGATTGATGACCATTCGCTATCATTGAGAAATTGCTTTTCATCCTGCATCGGGGTGATCGGATTTGCACCAATAGAAACCATAAATTTCATCCCCAATATTGGTGGATGATAGATCTGTACTTACTATAGTGAGGGGATTCTCCTGCCATATCGATCCCCCTGCACCTCGAGCTTCTGATCTAAACGAGTCGCACATACACCCTGGTACATACTCCTCTACGCTGAGGACATCCTCGAAGGGCAGGGGATTTTGTTCTATCTACTATTGGCTGTCTTCGATTCCTAATGAGTTGTTGAATAGTAGGCATTCTTAGTGCAGTACGCAGAATTTACTAGTTCGGATTGATCCTAACCCTAAGAGTTTATTATGAGATTCAAAAACTAATCCTTAGAAGTTTCTTTTTATTCTCTTGAAAGTGAAAGAAACTTCTAGAAAGATCGGAACTAAATCGAAACTTTATGACTCTCTTATTATATTTCGTATTAATAAATCTTATAATTTGTCGATTTTTCATTTATAGGATTTATTTATCATATGCAAGCAAGCTATTGTTCCTACTTATGGATCCGTCACACCGATCACTTTTATATTTACCATAAGCAGGGAATTTATTTTCTTCTCGAAAATTCTAGTTAATTTTTTTTAATCAGCTATTAATTAGAGAGTTCGAAGAAGTTTCTACAGCTATAGGATCAGTAATGCCATAAACTTTAGCTTCTTCCGCTGACATAAAAACATCTCTTTCCATATCTTCAGAGACTACCCATAAAGGTTTTCCTGTTCTTTGTACATAAATTTTAGTAACGCAGTCGCGAAGTTTCAACATCTCTTCTGCTTCCACAAGACATTCTCCCGCTTGTCCATCATAGAAAGAACTACCGGGTTGATGAATCATCACCCTATTAATAAATGCTTATTTACTTTTTATTCTTTCTTCCTCTATTCGAGAAAGACTTGATTTAATGAACCGTACAAGCATTTTTGGTGCATACAGCTCCATAATAGATTGAACAATTTTTTATATAATTCGTCATAATAAATAACAATAATATTATTGTTATTTATTATACAATATTAGATAGTAAATATTCTGGATATCGAAGATAGATGAATAAGATAATCTATGTACCATCTTTTTCTTTCAGAAAAGGAAGATACTGTGATGGTTCCATTGCTCCATACATTCCCTCATTCAGCAATCCCAAAGTTTCTTTTATCGATGTTATATGGCCATATTTCCTTTTTCTCCAATATTATTCCGGGAGTTTACGACGCTGGAATAGACCCCAGGAGATATAGGATCAAATTGATCGGAGAATAAAAAAAAAGCCACGGTTGTGTTTACTATCCCGATACTTCAAGTTTTCTTTATTAAAGTTGTATCAAGTTTCGTATGCCATGCTATTATTACCCTCCATTCGTTGGCGCAGGCATAGTTAGTTTTTTCTTCACATCCTTTTTCTATCCATCAAACAAAGACTCATTGGCGCGGAGCGTGGGGTAGCGCTATACGTTTAGTAATTTCTCCTCCAGCTAAAATGAAAGATCCCATTGAAGCAGCTAATCCCACACAGATAGTGTTTACATTTGGTATTATATATTGCATAATATCATAGACAGATATTCCTGCTAATACCGCTCCGCCAGGAGAATTAATATATAAATAAATATCCTTACTCTGATCTTCTCCATTCAGGTACATCAGAATACAAATAGTTTGATTTGCAATTTCATCATCTATGTGCTGGCCCAAAAACAACAATCTTTCTCGATAAAGTCGGTTGATTAGGATAGATTTATAGCTTTTCTTCCTTTGGAACCGCACACGCACTTTTAAGTGCATACGGCTCGAGCAGTTGAAAAAGTTAGGTATTTCTTTCTTCCGATACCCATCTTCTAAAAAAACCTTTTAGTTAGATAAAAAAAAATCTTTCTTTCATCTCAAAGGATGAGTCTTACCACTTCCAGTTCAAGTTTGTCTTTGTTTCCAAAGTGTCACATTTTCAACTTATTGAACTACCTATTAACTGATGTCCAATTCAATGATTTTATTTTCAGCAGAATTCCCTTGTTTTCAAATAGATTCTTAATAAGATCCTTGGGTTTATGCTCCACTTCGGGGAAATATCTATCCGACTGTTACTCGCACATATGGAGCAAGTAGATCTACTGCCATTTTTCCACTCTATTTATTCTTACTTCTGCTAGAAATGCTTGTCCATATCATTTCATCATGATCAATCAAGAATGATTAATCTTTGATCAGTTGTTTGTTTCGTTGAACGAAGCCTGAATACTCTTTATTAGTTTTGGCTAGCCATAGATTATCATGATTGATAAATATTTTTTTTTTTTTTTTCGTGAGAGATCTCACGCTTTAGATTACTGAGCATTTAGTCAATCTTAAGTGAGATAGAAGCATCTCAATCGGAAGGAATGACGGGAAGATTCCGTATAATCGAATATTTCAAACAAGTCGCACTGTACGTCAATCCAAACTATATCTTCCTCTCCGAAGATTCGAAGGGATACTTTCGGAACACCAATGGGCATTTCTTGGGGACCAAATATTATATTGCCCCCCAATACGAGAGCATAATTGATCGGGAAAAAAGATTGTATCAATTATATAGACCTACAGAATCTCTAGTGATTCCACCAATAGGCGTAGTAAATCATATTATAGTTCCGTTTCATACACATGATATGATTGATACACAAGGCGAAAGCGGCATGGACCAATGCATACCGATGAAATAAATCAAAAACCAAATATTGGATATTGGGTCTACTTTTTCCGAGCATGAACCTGATGCGATGGAGAGATAACAATTACTAAAATCCTTCCGAAGGAGAGATTACAGGATTTTCTATGATAATTCTCTCAATCATGGATCTGTATCAACAACTGGAAGGAAAAAATGGAACAGAACAGTCAATATGATGAATTGGATAGGGGTACGAAGGATGGAAAATCATAACATAATAAATTATTTTTTCTAATATTTGGCAAGTAAGTTAGTTATTTCAGAGCTTTCTCGGGACCCCTTAACTTAATGAGAAGCATCTAACAATGTAATACCTTAGAAGTTAGAAGCTCAGGTTTCATTTGTTCCTTATGATTGTTCAATAAAATAGACTTTGATGCCAATGAATAAGAAAACTGATTCATCTATCAAATATATATATATATATTTGATTTTATAAATCAATAAAAAAATTTGATATAGATTGTAAAAGATAGTAACTCATATGGATATGGATAGATGAAAAAATTGAACCTCTGTTTGAGTCTCCGTTCGAATAACCAATCCATTGGAGTATACTTTACCTAATTACACACATAGAGTATATAATAACATTACGCTCCTCGATTTAGTCAAGCACGATATTGAACCCTATTCTAAACTATGCGTCATCCATTATTTGAATCACTCTGATGTTTGATGGGACCAATATATTCATTGTTATGCTGAATCAAGAGATGCTAAACTATTCCTGCTCCTCTTCATTGTGAGAAAGAAGGGAATTGGTATCTCAATATCTCATCACGTATAACTGTAAATAGATGTGAATCCCTGTATGATTGGATAAGGTTTTAGCATCGTATAACAGCCCTTGAATGCAATAAAGTTACGTAGTGTCTACTCCCCTTTGAGAAAGGGGTATATGCATGGGTCCGCCTTGGTACCGTGTCCATACCGTTGTATCAAATGATCCTGGCCGTTCAATTGCTGTACATATAATGCACACAGCGTTAGTTTCTGGTTGGGCTGGTTCAATGGCTTTGTATGAGTTAGCAGTTTTTGATCCATCCGATCCTGTTCTTGATCCCATGTGGAGACAGGGCATGTTCGTTATCCCTTTCATGACTCGTTTAGGAATAACGAAGTCATGGGGTGGTTGGAGTATCACCGGAGAAACTGTAACTAATGCAGGTATTTGGAGTTATGAAGGCGTGGCTGCTGCGCATATTGTGTTATCTGGCTTGTTATTCTTATCAGCTATTTGGCATTGGGTATATTGGGATCTAGAAATATTTACTGACGAACGTACGGGAGCACTTACTATAGATTTGCCTAAGGTCTTCGGAGTTCATTTATTCCTTTCAGGAGTACTTTGTTTCGGATTCGGAGCATTTCACGTAACAGGTTTGTTCGGTCCCGGAATATGGGTGTCTGATCCCTATGGGTTGACTGGAGAAGCACAACCTGTAGCTCCAGTGTGGGGAGCCGAAGGATTCGACCCCTTCGTTCCAGGAGGAATAGCTTCTCATCATATTGCAGCAGGTATTCTAGGTATATTAGCAGGTCTATTCTACCTTAGTGTTCGTCCTCCCCAACGATTATACAAAGGATTACGTATGGGGAATGTTGAAACTGTTTTATCCAGCAGTATTGCTGCCGTGTTTTTTGCAGCCTTTGTTGCTGCCGGAACCATGTGGTATGGCTCCGCGACCACTCCAATAGAATTATTCGGTCCTACTCGTTATCAATGGGATCAAGGATTCTTTCAACAAGAGATAGATCGGAGGATTCGATCCAGCAGGGCCGAAAATCTTAGTTTATCAGAAGCTTGGTCCAAAATTCCAGAAAAATTAGCTTTTTATGATTATATTGGTAATAATCCAGCGAAAGGGGGATTATTCAGAGCGGGTGCGATGGACAATGGGGATGGAATAGCTGTTGGTTGGTTAGGTCACGCTGTCTTCAGGGATAAAGAAGGACATGAGCTTTTCGTACGTCGTATGCCTACTTTCTTCGAAACCTTTCCAGTAGTTTTGGTGGATGGGGAGGGAATTGCGAGAGCCGATGTTCCCTTCAGGAGGGCAGAATCAAAGTATAGCATTGAACAAGTAGGTGTAACTGTTGAGTTTTACGGTGGTGAACTCGATGGGGTTAGTTTTAGTGATCCCGCTACAGTGAAAAAATATGCTAGACGTGCTCAATTAGGTGAGATTTCTGAATTTGATCGTGCTACTCTAAAGTCTGATGGTGTTTTTCGTAGTAGTCCAAGAGGTTGGTTTACTTTCGGTCACGCTACATTTGCTCTTCTTTTCTTCTTCGGACATATTTGGCATGGTGCTAGAACCTTGTTCAGAGATGTTTTTGCTGGTATTGATCCTGATTTAGATGCTCAAGTTGAATTCGGAGCATTCCAAAAACTAGGAGATCCAACTACCAAAAGACAAGTAGTATAACATCAATCCAAAAATATATATATATCGTTTTCAAAATTAAATCTATCTAATCTATATAGATTAGATAGATTTAATTTCTATATCTTTAAGTAGTACGAAAGTTATCCCTATACTCCCTCACCCATACAATCGAATCTACGGAAGCATTGGTTCATACATCCTTGCCGGTAAGTACTTCAGGAATAATATTTTTTGCTATTTTCTTCCGGGAGCCACCTAAAGTTCCAAGTAAAGGGAAAAAATGATTTTTGGATCATCAAGAGGGTGATCCGGGATGAAAAATTAATGACCTTCCCTAAAGACTGAGGGAAGGTCACTTAGGCTAATCTTCATGCTCCTCAAAAGGATCTCTAAGTTCTTTGGAGGGTTGCCCAAAGGCAGTATACGAAGCGTGACCGGTGAAGCTGACAAGTGAACGAGATATGGAGATAGCGACCAAGGTTGCAGTTTCCATTGCTAAGTAATCCCGAGATAATGGTTTGTTTCCGTTTCCAATATAATAGTACATAAAGTTAACAAATCTCAACTAATGTAATAAGTTTTACGGCTACAAAGATTATTGATGGTATTCCCAGGATCAAACCGCAACGAACCAGTGTAGGAAGTTCATCAAAACCACTTAATTCGGAATATGGTAAAGTGGCTCCTGGATGGGGAACCACTCCCATTATGGGTGTCGCAATGGCCCTATTTGCAGTCTCTCCAGTTATTATATTGGAACTTTATAATTCCCCCGTTTCATTGGATGGGATTCCGGTGAGTTGGTAATGAACAAAAACTAAAGAGTCTTTCCCCCCCAACAAATATTCCAATCTAGTGAAATAGAAAAATTTATAAATCTTCTGTTTCATTAGATTTAATGGCTTGCTTAGGGTCCGTAGGTTAGCTCTCCTCTCCATGGTAGTTCAATCGCGTGATTCTCCAATTAGGAGATCTTTGGAATACGGGTGTGCGACTCGTCCGAATTAATCATTGATAGTACAAAGTAATTTGTCATCTTTCTCACAGAATGATCCTACCTTGCTGGATACCAATTGAATAGTTAGCATCTGAAGCGCGGGGCTCACGAAGGCATTAGTTCAATAGGAAGATTTAAACCATGATTAATTTATGTATATCCGCTATTCAAGCTTCGTTACCAAACTTTCAATAACTTGAAAAATTTGTTGACTAGAAATTCTACGATATATTTTTCACAACTGCATACTTGGGAAATGAGAGAACATTCCCATTTTATAAGCATATTTTATCAAGTTGGTGACGATAGAGAAGCTTCTTACCCATCGTACCTCCTCTAAAAAAAAGAGTCTATCGGAGTTAGTAGGAATCTAAGGTTTTTGAATATCCATCAAGGTTTCAACGAGATAATCTTCAGAATTTATTTTATATCACTGTTTTTTCAATATATATTGATGATAGGAGAAAAGATTGTTCAAAAGGCCAACAATATTCATTCGTTTTGGAGGGAAAAAAGAGCCGACTTGGGATCAAGGCAATAAAATGTTATGAAAAAGATTAGGTTCTACCTTTTTTTGGGGGGAGTTTTTATTGAAATAATTAATGAAAAGATTTCGTATCATTTTTTTGCTCAAGCCGTATGAAGGGAAATCCCCATGTACGGTTTTCAGAGGGGGGAGCGTATGAAATAAAAGTTCACCCATCTCAATAAAGTATATGATTGGTTTGAGGAGCGTCTTGAGATTCAGGCGATTGCGGATGATATTACTAGTAAATATGTTCCTCCCCATGTCAATACATTTTATTGTCTAGGGGGAATTACCCTGACTTGCTTCTTAGTACAAGTAGCCACTGGTTTTGCTATGACTTTCCACTATCGCCCGACCGTTACAGAAGCTTTTAGCTCTGTTCAATATATAATGACTGAAGTCAACTTTGGTTGGTCAATTCGATCAGTCCATCGATGGTCGGCAAGTATGATGGTTCCAATGATGATTTTGCACGTATTTCGCGTTTATCTCACGGGGGGATTCAAGAAACCTCGTGAATTAACTTGGGTTACAGGTGTAATTTTAGCCGTATTAACCGTATCTTTTGGTGTAACTGGTTATTCTCTGCCCTGGGATCAAATTGGTTATTGGGCTGTCAAGATTGTAACTGGTGTACCTGAAGCTATTCCTGCAATAGGATCTCCCTTGGTAGAGTTATTACGCGGGAGTGCCAGTGTAGGTCAATCCACATTGACTCGTTTTTATAGTTTACACACTTTTGTATTACCTCTTCTTACTGCTGTATCTATGCCGATGCACTTTCCAATGATTCGTAAGCAAGGTATCTCAGGTCCTTTACGAGCGGGAAGAAACGCAATAGGGTAGGGATTAATATTCATATTATCTCAACAACTTAACTTTCATTAAATTATTCCATTGCCATAGACATTCTTTATAAACAATAAAGAATATCTCATGGATTTTGTTTTCTATTTCGAAGTATTACTGGGTTCAGACCAATGAATAGTCGAAAATAGATTCTTTTCAGAGAGAAGATGGATTACGGGAGTGTGTGACTTGAATTATTCAACTTCGGCTATGCAGATATTCCATTGAATCTGTCACATCGACATCCAATGAGAAAATGTGTCTCTATCCCGATCTCGCTCCTACTTGTAGGAGGGTTAAAACTCGGGTACAAAAATCTCGTTGGTTTTGGAAAGAGAATCATTTCCATGATCGAATTATAATCTCAAATAGGCTTCGCAAAATCCAGTAAGTTAAAGTGAGATATATTTATTCTTCCTTGGGAGAAAAGGAATATGGTGAAGAAATGCATTCACTTCCCTTGCATCTCAATCAAAATAATACCATCGGAGTGAAAGGGAGATCCAAAGAAAAAACGGATAGATAAGCCGGAGTGTTAACAAGTTAATACTATTACGTTCCAAAACCTTGTTCCTCCGTGGAAAAGAAAATGACTCATAAGGAATAAGATTGTCCGAAAAGCATATTGATGATCATAATGCCCAAATTTTATGGCCCACTTGGACAATGAGCATTTAATTCAAAATTAAAATGGGGTTTGAAAAGAATCCCTAAAATAAAGCATTAGAGATCATATAATATTTTTATGTATCCTAAAAAGAAAAAAAAAATATTCTAGTTATTGCTTGAGCCGGATGAGAAAAATCTCTCATGTCCGATTCTATGGGAAGAAGAATAGATCCAAATTTGCCTATCCCGATAACAAAAAAACCTGACTTAAGTGATCCTGTATTGAGAGCTAAATTGGCTAAAGGTATGGGACATAATTATTATGGAGAACCCGCTTGGCCTAACGATCTTTTATATATTTTTCCGGTAGTGATCTTAGGTACCATTGCATGTACTGTAGGTTCAGCAGTCCCAGAACCCTCAATGATCGGTGAACCTGCAAATCCATTTGCAACTCCCTTGGAAATATTGCCTGAATGGTATTTCTTTCCGGTATTTCAAATACTCCGTACAGTGCCTAATAAATTATTGGGCGTTCTTTTAATGGCCGCAGTACCCGCAGGATCATCGACAGTACCCTTTCCAGAAAATGTTAATAAATTTCAGAATCCATTTCGTCGTCCGGTAGCTACAACAGTTTTTCCAATTGGTACTGCAGTAGCTCTTTGGTTGGGTATTGGGGCAGCTTTACCCATTGATAAATCTCTAACCTCAGGTCTTTTCCAAGATCAATCATTCGATTCAAGATTAATTACTTGATTTGATTGTTCGATTTTCCCTTGTAGAAGAATTTTTTTCCTTCTAGTCTCATATCCAGGGAGGACTTGCTTCAAAGCAAATAATCCCTAGATATATCAAAGATTCAATAAATTACAATTATAAGAAATATAAGTTTTTTTAATAAATTCAAATGGAGTGATTTCGATTATTCCATTTGATCTTTCTCACTATGATTTGAATCCAACTGTAGTTTGTTTTTCTTCGAAAGAGAAACATGAATGAGTTTATTTATTGAACTTCAAGTTTTCCTAGGTAAACTTATTCCAAAACGTTTCCACAAAGCTTCCAATACTTGTTCAACAGATTTGATTCCAAAATTCTTAATTTTCATTAGATCATCTTGGCTATAATCTAGAAGGTCTGATATCGTATGTACATTAATTCTTTTAAGACAGTTATAAGCTCTCGGGGGTAATTCCAATTGGTCGATAAAGATATGTCTGAAAGTAACTTCTTTTGCCATCTGATCTACCTGAATCGACATAGGAGGAAGAACGGAACAAGACAACGCATTAGATTCATTTATATTCCCCATTCCATAAATCTTTTCCCCGTTTTCCGCATGTAAAAAAGGAATAAATAAGTTGATCAAACTTCGAGAAGCTTCATAAATTGCTTCTCTGGGAGTGATACTCCCATTGGTCCATATCTCGAGCAAAAGCATCTCTTTCATTATTTTCTTGTCGTGGCTTTCGAAACAATGAATACTATAATTCACATTTCGAATAGGCATAAATACAGCATTCAGAGGAAAATTTCCATCTTGAGATTTTACTATATTTTGTCTACGATATCCACGATCTCTTTCAATTCTCAATTCAATATTCAAATGAATCTTTTTAGTAAGAGTGGCTATATGTTATGCAGGATCAATTATTTCAATAGAAGGTGGTAATATAATATCTTGAGCAGTTATCTCTCCGGGTCCAATGATAGATATATATGCTTTTTGAATTTCAGAAGAATTGCTTCTAAGCACAATCTCTTTTAAATTAATTAAAGTATCATGTACTGATTCTTGAATACCTACTACTGTAGAATATTCATGGATTATTTTTTCAAATTTTGCAGAAGTGATACATGTTCCTTCCAATTCCCCGAGTGATGCTCTGCGCATGGCGATTCCTAGAGTATTAGCTTGACCAATTCCAAGTGGGGATATAATGAAACGACTATGATGAAGACGCTCATTTTCAATTTTAGATTCGATGCACTTCCAATATGCAGATTTAGCAGATAGCGGTACTTTATTCGTACTATTCACAATCGCTGTTCCTTCAATATTATATACATCTCTTTTTAGGAGGTCTACATCCGTTATGGGGCATAGGGGTTATGTCACGTACGAGACTCAGTGCCGAACCACTTCCACAAATAGCTCGTAATGCTGTATCTCTTCCCGGACCCGGACCAGTTACCACGACTTCTGCTTGTCCCATACCCCGATCAATCAACGTACGAATAGCATTTTCCGCTGCAGTCTGAGCGGCAAATGGTGTACTTTTTTTTGCACCCTTGAATCCACAGGCACCGGCGGAGGACCAAGAAACAACTTGTCCTCTCACATCCGTAACAGTAACAATGGTATTATTAAAACTTGCTCGAATGTGAATAACACCCTTGGGTATTCTCCCACGTTTACCTCCACGTAGATTACTAATCTTTCTAATAAGTCTTGGCGTTGTTCCCATTTCCATGTATGAGAATAATAGTTATTATATGGGATTGGAAGTGATTTATACAGAGTAATTGTATATGATTCAAAAGATTAAGAGAAAAATAAAAATTTTGTTTTGTGCGGAAAGATAAATAAAGATGATTATCCTTGCCTTTGCTTGTGCTTCGGATCGGAACAAACCACCATGATTCGTCCTCGTCTACGAATTAGTCGACGATTTTCACAAATTTTACGAACAGAAGCACGAATTTTCATGTTTGTAGTCCTTATTTCGATATAATCACTGATATAGAGAATGCAGATTTTGTTCGTTATGACAATTTATTTCCTTTCGTTTATTATTCTCTATATCCAATATTACAAAAAAAATTCAAGAGGACCTGATCATTCAATGATGTCTATAGATTATACGTCCTTTGTTTGAATCATAAATAAAGACTGGATTCCATTTTCACTCTATTCCTGATAATATTCATATAGAATTATGTCTAATCTTTTTTGGAACATGAGTTGAAACTTTACATCCATTATATGAACAGACTCGGAACATGGCATCGGGAAGTGATTCAGTAACTACAACTCTATGTCAACCAAACTCTGTTTCTTCATCAAAAGGAAAATCTTTTTTCGAATTAACTAATATAAATTTATAAAGTATTAGTTAGTTCTTATTTGATAAAAGAGATTTACCATATGGAATAATGAATTAAAGATGTGGATGAGTTACCATACATAACGTAGTATCTCTCCCCCAATTTGCCTCTGTCGAGCTTCTCGATCTGTCATAATTCCGCGGGAAGTAGAAAGAATTGCCATTCCCGTTCCACCCGAGACTTCAGGAATCTCCCTATAGTTAGAATATATTCTTAAGCCGGGTCTGCTAATACATCTCAAAGCAGTTATGTATGGTTTTTTCTTCCCCCCCTGATATCCCAGGGTTAGAACTAAAAAACAGTTGTTTGTACCTTCCCGATGTTCACCAAGGTTTTCCACAGAACCTTCTTGTAAAGGAATTCTTCCAATGTTTCTAGTGATATTAGTAGCTGGTACTCGAACCGTTTCTACCTTCCTTAGGTTAGCATTCCCTATAGAGGTAATCATATTAGCAATGGTGTCGTTACCCGTGAAAACTGGTTATTATTGATATGAATAAACATTTTAGTTTAATAAGTCTTTTTGAAGGAATATGCTATGCCCGAAGCACAATCTCTAAATTGATTAAAAAAAAAAAAAATACATAACATATATTTTTCTTTCTCCATCAAGTAATAGGAGACACAATAAAATAACTAATCAAGCAGTTGGAATATCTTAGAAAATTCCATTTTTTCGAGAGTAACTTCGGTTCATGGTTCGAAAGATAAATTGGCGGCTGGCGATAACTCAACCATATATTATTATTATTATTATATACATTATATTATTCCAGTTTTTGATTATCGAAACCATTCAAATATTGTTTATTGTAGAACTATATGATCTTTTGTTATTCGTGATACTTCGGGAGCTAATGAAACTATTTGAGTAGAATCAAATTCTCTTAATTCTCGGGCAATCGGACCAAAAACTCGAGTTCCTTTTGGATTCCCCTCCTTATTGATGACAACTGCTGCGTTGTCATCAAATCGTATAATCATTCCATTGTCACGTTTGAGTTCTTTACGGGTACGTACAACTGCAGCTCTAACTATTCCCGATTTTTTGGGAGGCATATTCGGTACTGCTTCTCCAACCACAGCTATAGTTGCATCACCAATATTCGCATATTTACAATTACTAGCTCCTAGGATTCAGATACACATTAGTTTTCTAGCTCCGCTGTTATCCGCTACATTCAAATAAGTTCGAGGTTGAATCGTTTTTTCGTCGAAAGATCATATCCCCCAAAGTATCTTTTTCCTTCTCCGGGAGAGCGAGGAAGATGGAATATGGCTAATCTCTATATTAGGGGATATCTTTTTTTCGTTAGACTTGTCTTAGAATCTTTCTGATTCTATGTTTCTTATGGAATAGACATTTCCTAGTTTTGTATTTCCATGGGTGCAACAGTAATAAATTGAGTACGTACAGGCATCTTGTATGCAGCCATTTTCAAAGCCGCTGTAGCAATAGCTTCTGGTACTCCACCCATTTCATAAAGTATTCTACCCGGTTTAACGACAGATACCCAAAATTCCGGAGATCCTTTTCCCGAACCCATACGTGTTTCTGCAGGTCTCACAGTGATAGGTTTGTCAGGAAATATACGTATCCATATTTTTCCACCGCGACGAGCATAACGGGTAATTGCTCGTCGTCCTGCTTCCACCTGTCTGGATGTGATCCAAGCAGGCCCAAGTGCCTGAAGGGCAAATCTTCCGAAGCAAATAAGATTGCCTCGAGCAGATATTCCTTTCATTCTCCCTCTATGTTGTTTACGAAATTTCGTTCTTTTAGGGTTATAGTCGATTGTATTTCATCTCTACTTCAAAACCGGACATGAGAGTTTTCTTTCATCCGGCTCCTTGCAAATAAAATCTTGTAAAATCTCATTTTACCAACGAAAGGAGAAACATTGTTCATATTCAATAGATATATATGAATTAACTAAATCGAAATTCTGAAAACCCGAAAGTCTTCAAAATTTTGTGTTTTTAATTTCTCATCTTCATTCAATCAAATTGCGCAATTTCATTCATACTTCATTAGATTTTGCAAGAGAAATTTTACAGGCGAATATTAACTCTTGTAAGATTTGCTTGATGAAAATTGGATTATAGCTTTTCTAATTATAAATATATTAACTATCGGTTTATTTCGCCATCCTACCCAATGAACAATAGGATTTATATCAATCTTATTTGTTCATAAGTTCCATCGTTCCCATAGCTTCCAGATACACGTTCAGGTTCCCTCTCTGCAGTGAAGCCTTCTATTTCCCTCTCACAGATTCAATTTTCTTAGTATTCATTGACTTAAGGCTTTTTTTATTTAGAATCCGGAATCATTGAATAATTCGATAATTAGTATTGATTCTATGCTTTATCACACTGCTCCTCGAAAAGTATTATTCTTTTTCAACCATACGATTCGAAAAGAATATTTAATCATTTCATTTTTGTTATTAATATTCTTGGATAGTTTCTCGCTTCACAAATATCGATTCTTTTCGTGGAGAAAGTAATACTACCTCGTAGTTAGTTTATTGGATTATGATAATATGAAGCAATGAGTTAGTTTCTAGTATAAACTGGAGATTCATTGGTTTCCTAGTCTCTTCCTAAGAACCTCAGTTTGAACGAGTCGCACACTAAGCATAGCAACTTCTTTTCCAAGATATTATTTTACGAAAAAATTTTCATTATATATCTTATGCATATGGATTAGAAATAGAATGAATCGGAATTAATTAATTTAGTCTTTCTTTATCTAACATTGTAATATAAATTGAAAATATGAATTGAATGGATAAAAAATAAATTATTGTTCATCTCGAAATATCCAAACTTTTATTCCCAATATTCCATGAATAGTTTTAGCCGGATAGTAACAATAATCAATTTGAGCCCGGAGAGTTTGTAAAGGGACTCTACCTTCTCTGGCCCATTCAACACGAGCAATTTCAGCTCCATTAAGACGTCCCGCAATTTGGATTTTAATACCTTTTATATTTTTTTTCTTCTCTAGTTCAATAGCCTTTCTCGTGATTCTTCTAAATGCGACTCGACTTCTCAGTTGTAAGGCAATATATTTCGCAAGTATATTTGGTTCCCCATATGTTCCCGCTATTTCCGTCAAAGTTATGTGAACTCTTTGAATTCTATTCAATAAATTACGTTGCACATCTCTCTTTAATTGTTCAATCCCTTGGCCATGGCTGCTTTCGATCAATAAGGCCGGGAATTCTGTATGTATCTCGACCAGAAGTAAATCTGTTTTTCTCTGAATTTCGACACGTGCAATTCCCACTCTATAATTGGAGGAGTTTCTTATATGTCTGTGTACATAATTCTCGATACAATTACGTACCCTTTCATCCTCCTGAAGATACTCGGAATAAATCTTTGGCTGTGCAAACCAATGAGAATGATGATTCTTGGTTATACCGAGTCGGAAACTAAGTGGGTTAACCTTTTGTCCCATGCATCCCCTCCCTCCCCCAATGATATTAGCATAATTTGATTTTTCCAATGTTTCTTTTATACGGATTTACCTTTTACTACAATAGTTATATGACAAGTAGGTTTATGTATTGGATAAGCCCGTCCTTGGGCTCTAGGTTGGAATCTTTTCAAAGAAGCGCCTTCATCTACTCTAGCTTCACCCACGAATAAATTAGCTTTGCTTAAGCCCAGAATCTGACTAGCATTTGTTGCCGCAGAGGAAATTAATTGTAATATGGGATAACATGCTCGATAAGGCATGAATTCTAATATCATGAGTGCTTGTTCATATGAACGACCACGAATTTGATTAACTACTCTGCGTGCTTTATGAGCAGACATACGTATATGCTTAGCTAAAGCTCGGACCTCCGAATCTGAGCTATTGGTTCTCATCAAATGTTACCTCCTAATCAACGACGAGATTTTTTATCACTTTTTGCATGTCCCCGGAAGATTCGAGTAGGTGCAAATTCTCCCAGTTTGTGACCCACCATACGGTCTGTTACATAAATGGGTAAATGTTCTTGTCCGTTATGAACAGCGATCGTGTGACCAATCATAGTAGGTGCAATGGTGGATGCACGGGACCAGGTTATTATTACTTTCCCTTCCTTTCCCATATTAAGACTCTCAATCTTTTTTATTAAGTGATCAGCTATAAAAGGACCTTTTCTTAGTGAACGTGTCATTGTCAACTACCCTCTGTTTTCTCCCCCTTCTGTCCAATCTCTTTAGCTATTTCTACGGCGGTGAAGAATTGAAGGATCACTATATTTATTATTTTTTCGACTTCTTTTCCCAAGTGCAGCGCGACCCCAAGGGGTTAACGGTTTTTCCCTACCAATTGGAGCTCTGCCTTCACCACCCCCATGAGGATGATCTACAGGGTTCATAACTATTCCCCGTACTTCGGGACGTCTACCTAACCAACGTTTAGATCCAGCTTTACCCAAGGTCCGATTATTAGCATCAACATTGCCTACTTGTCCAATCGTTGCTAAGCAATTCTGGGATACTAAACGAACTTCTCCGGATGGTAATCTTGATGTAGCCAACTGACCCTCTTTTGCAATAAGCTTCGCTACAGCACCCGCTGCTCTAGCCAATTGTCCACCCTTTCCAGGTGCTATTTCCACGTTATGCACAGCTGTGCCCAAAGGCATATTGGTTGAAGTAGACTCTTATTTGTATTTGTCAGAAATGAGGATCTCTTCCCGAACTGTACAAGCCTCTCTCAAGGCATACAGCTTTCCAGATGTATAAAATTCTATTTATCCAAAAAAATAAATCTAATTCTGAAAAATAAATATAAAATGAAGTTTCAGAAATAATTTCATTTTCCACATCCTAAGTTTGTTTCTCCATCCTCTGGCTTATGTTCCTCATGTAGCATCAGAATGAATGACTTTAGTAAATTACGCTAACATATCTTTATGTTCTGGATAACTTGGGAGGCATATTCAACATTATTTCCATCTCCAAAGATACATTCTCACTATCCAGCTTCAATTTTGCCTTTGACCATCAAATCGAATGTGAGTAACTTGTTTACCGTGAAATAAAATATTAGAAACAAGGGCCCCTCTGGTTCTGTCTATGCTTGAGACGATATAGTCTTCTCCATATTATCTTATCTCTAGAAGTCAGTAATTCAGTGGAAGAAAAATATTGAGCTTAATCACCCGCTACTGTTCCTCCTCAGTTTCCTTCCAAGGTCACCGAACGTAGAACGATCGGATTAGTGATAGATTTATAGGTTTCGCTTCAAACCTAACCGGTTATTTCCGATTACGTAAATTAATAATTCAAACCGCACTCAAAGGTAGGGTATTTCCTATTGAGATAGGAGCTTTTGGACCGGAAACAACAGTATCTCCAATTTTGATTCCTTTGGGATGTAAAATATACCTTTTTTCGCCATCCCCATAGTGTACGAGACATATGTATGCATTACGATTAGGGTCATATTCTATGGTAACAATTCTTCCGGATATACTTCTTTTATTTCGTCGAAAATCAATTTGACGATATAGACGTTTGTGACCGCCTCCTCTATGTCGGCTAGTAATAATTCCTCTGTTATTACGACCTTTCTTACAAGAAAAGCCAGAGGTTAATCCCTTTTGGGGGTTAGATCGAACTATTCCCTCAAGATCCAACACGGATCGATTGCGTGTGCCTGGAGTATAGGCTCTATATAAACGGATGGCCATATTAATAAGTGAATAAAAAATAATTTTATTTTTTCGAGAATAGTGGAATAGAATTCCTGGGTTGAAGTGTGACAATCATTCGTTTATAACGAATCGGATGCTCTATTATAGAATTCACATATCTCTTCTTTTTTGGAGGTCGATGACTATTCATAGCTATTACTTTTACATCAAAAAAATGTTCAATCCAACATTTTATTTCAGTCTTATTGGAATTCAAATCAACGTCAAAACTATACTGTTTCTTTTCCAGTAAACGAATAGTTTTTTCTGTAAGTACCGGGTTCTTCACTCTATCCATCATTACATTCACTCCCTACTAAACTAAGTTTTCGTTTCTCAATATACATGTATATATATTTCCCTAGGTAATCATAACAATTTCTATAAACATTGTATAGTTTTTTACATAAAAAAAAACATTGAATTTGTTTTTCTATCTGAACTTTATTCAGATATCTTCTTATGTAGAGATATATCTTATTTCTCTTGTGCATCCAGCAGGAATTGAACCTGCGAATTCTCCAATTATGAGTTGGGTGCTTTGACCACTCAGCCATGGATGCTAAATATATTTTATCCAAATCATTCTATGGAGTATACTCGTACTTCTCAATTGAATGAAA